CTGCAAAAACTTTTTCTTGTTTTTTTTTTTTTTTTTGGTGAATTTTTTCTTTCTAAAAGGATTTCAACCCCTAAGAGTTCGAGACTACGGGATTCTAGAAAGGTACTTAGAGACAACAAAGTGTTTTCTCGAGCAGATTCACGAGTCAGGAAGAGCAAACCATCATGTTCTAAACTTAAAGGAATCCCTGAACGGTCAAGTAACATCTTCTTAACTAAAGCCATAAGGAGAACCAATTCGTGAGAAGCTAAAGCACGGGAAGTAAGCAGTCCTTCGTGATATCGACTCCGATGTCTCTCCTTTGGCAAAGGTTCAAACTTCCCATGATATGCATGTCTTCGGATAGGCCAATAAATGCGGTGGGATCTTCTTTCAAGGCCTCCCACACCCTATCGCTCACAAACGCGTTATCTATGTCTATGATACCTACCCCTGGGGGCAACGAGCCCACGTCCAGACCCACAGAATCGGTTGTGGACGGTAAAAACAACTCTCTGCCTCCGCTGATATGAGAAAGCCATACCTCGGGGTCCCCGGCTATTCGTTTCTTTCCCCTCTGATAGAAAAGACGGCAATTGTCACTTAAAAGGTCCGTCAGCATTATATATTCAAGGTCAGACAGCGTAATAGACTTTCGGTACAGGGACCCACCCTTATAGATCTCGGCTACTTCCTGTTTATTCATTGGTAGTCCTCCTCCCCTCTTCAACAAAAGCCCACGGTAAATACCGCGCTGAAGTGCATCAGTGATAGCTTTTTCTTTTTCTTTGTTCCCCCCGAGCCCTGGTTAGCCTTATCTTCCGGTTCGACTACCCTAACGTACTGCAGGACAGCCTCGTCGGGCGTATTGTTAGGAGGTCGTGACGCAGAGGGCGTAATAGAGAACGGGGACACCAAAGCTTTTTCTAAGATGAGTATCTGATCAAGGATAGCGCGGTCTGCCTCAGGTCGGTCGAACTGCTCGTAAGCATCCGCCACACCCCTTCCAGAGGACATCGTGAGTTTGTGGAGCTTGTTCGAGTGCTGCCCTGCTGATCACAGCCCCTACACAGCTGGGCAACCTGACTTCCAGCCAGTCTACAGCTGCCGTCCTGCTGTAGCTGCCTGGCAACCAGTTTCTGCACGCCAAACTGCTGCGTTTGCTGGATCAGCAGGCTGCTCGGCCCCTCCAAAGTCCCCCTCTGCTGCCGCCTACTTTCCAAATCCGTGTTCTCACTGACATAGGTCATCTTGGAGCTGCTGCACATGCGTTTGGCTGCCAGGCAGGCTGCCCTGCTGCCACCCAGTCCCTCAAAGCTGATCCAGACAGCTGACATCATCATCTCTCTAGTTTGATTTGTGTTTTCAGCCTTCTAGGTGGACTGCACTACTGCCGGCTTCTTCATCAGACAGATTCCAGATTGCTGCTCCGTTTTAGGAATCCGTTCGAGTACAACACACTCCGACACCCTCAACCACCTCTACCCTAGTCCTAGAAACACAGATGTTCGAGTCCCCATTGGTTATATTATCATCCATTCACACATTCATTAGCATTCTTCAGATTGTGTTCTCCATGTTGTCGTACACTTTGCATTTTTGTGTTTGCCATGCCTTAATAAGGAATCTTTTTTAGTTTGCAAGAAAACGCTTTAAGGTTATAGGGGCTACAGCTATAACGTCATATGCAATGACACTTAACTAAAGCCTGAAGCTCTTTTATTCCCGTTTTCTTACCCTTCTCATCTAGAGTTAGCCGATGCTTATTCTTCAGATACCGTCATTGCTTCTTCTCCGAGAAAAGGAGTTTACGACCCGTGGGCCTTCTACCTCCACGCGGCATTGCTCCGTCAGGCTTTCGCCCTTTGCGGAAGATCCCCTATCAATTTACAGAACTACTAAACCACCTTAACCGCGACTCTTCTAGCATAGCAAAAAAGGCCTGAACTACACGATTATCGGAAATAGACCAGTACAGCCTCATATGTTTGGTTATTCCTTTCATTAGCCCCGGCAATACTCTTGAAAGAGCATTAGAGGATGTTCCTTTACAGGCTCTAAACAAGAGCGGCTGTTATATTGTGTTACCCACGAAGATGAACCTGAATTGTAATGCTACATCGATCAGTCGTATGAAGCAAACAAGAGGGTCTGAAGACTTGGCCAAGGCCATGAAAGAACACATACAAATTAATGAAGAAGTTGGCAAGCAATCTGCACAGAGTCTTATTCCCTTCAATGATGTTGGCATGACTACTTCAACATCAATGCCCCTGATGCCATGTAATCTATCTCTGAAGTCAGTGTGTGCAACCTTACATGCTGAGAAACGGGACACACGTAATGTAATAGAGGAAGCAGGAGATGGCATTGAGTCAACTGAAGTACTGAAACAAGGTACTTAACTTCAAACAGATCATTCCCCTCATGCCCATCTTGATGCCTATGTCTTCAGCCACAGTCTTTCTAAAAAGAATAGTAAAGATGCGTGTGCATGCAGCTGCTCCTTGCCATGTCCGTTAGGCTGAAAATTTTTCAATCTTTGTTTTTTCCTTCTTTCAAGAAAAAGAAAATCCTATCAAAATAGCTTAGCAAATATTAGAGTAGAAATACAGTATTTTTCGCCCTACTTTACAGAATCCCTTTTCTTATCTTCTGCTAAAACCATTGGCAACATGTCTATGCTTCTTGGGTCACATCCAGTACCTATTGGAAGCAAATAGCTCGGGAAATGACTGAGATCTTTGAGAGGCACCCAAGAGAGTATTTCTCTTGAGAAAATTTCTCTTTCTGTTCCCCAAATAGTAATTCTTCCTTGTAAAGCAAAACATTCTAAGGGGATCCCACTCTTACTTACTGTACTTCTGGTTAGATTTCCTTGCAGTTCCTTTTCCCATATATGCAATCCACCTGAGGGAGTTTTCTCTCTACTTAAATCAATCTTTTGTTCTTTCAAAGCTTTTAGGATTGCTGGTACTAATTCTAGAGTATCTAAATCAAGAATGGCTAGTGAGGAAGGTAGACTAGTAAGATCTAAGGCTATGGACTGACAAGAGTCATTAGGGCAAAGCAGTTGATAGTGAGTGGGATGGAGATGAGGGGATTCAACAGCTTACGGTATCTCACCATCTCTAGTAAACAATCCATTATTCCTGTATGGTCTACCTTACCTCCAATTAGATCATTAATGGACTCTACGTTTTGTCCAATTTGGCTTAGATTAGCAGGCATAGGAAGAAGGTTCCGCATGGATCACTCCATCATGTTCTTTGAGATTGACCATATCGATATCGATATGGTCAATCTCGATAGAGTCCAGAGTGATCATTGCAGGATTTTGGATACGAAAGGAAAAATACAAGTTGGGGGGGAGATAGAACGATACCTCGTGACCCATCACAGGGGCGAACTAGGGGCGAACTAGTTGTAACGAGAGGATTAGCTTGAAATGGAAACTATTCGGAGGGATTCCATTCTTTCGTGCGACAACCCGAAGAGAGTCTGGAATAGGGTATTCTGGGAAATTCCAATAATGGGGTCGATTGATATACCCGACGGAATTGATGCTGGTGCACGAACAATCATAGCTACTTCGATGGAACTCTTCGAAATTGAAGTAGATGAATAAATTAATGGATTTTGTGTATAAATTGTTGATGCGTTATCTCCCCCAGTGAACATTAATTTGATAATCTTCAGGTAGTAATAGATAGAAATAACACTTGTTATGATCCCTATCGGAACTGATGGGTACGAACCAGCCTTCCATCCATGCCAAAATAGGTAGAGTTTAGCGAAAAAACCTGCTGGTGGGGGGATACCCCCTAGAGATAGTAAACGTGGGACTAGAGAAAATGTTAAAACAGGATCCTTCATGTATAATCCCGCGTAGTCCCTGATATTATCCGTTCCGGTTCGCGAACCAAATGAAATGATACAAGCAAAAGTTCCTAGATTCATGAGTATATGAATAAACGTATAAGTTATCATGCTTGCATAGCCATTCTCGGGATCTGCAGCAATTATTCCGATCATAATATATCCCATTTGGCTTATAGAGGAATACGCTAGCATACGTTTCATGCTTGTCTGAGTCACGGCAATCAGATTTCCTGATACCATACTAAGAGTGGCTAATACTCCCAAAACTATATGCCACTCATTAGCGAAATGTGGAAAAAGAATACCGAAGAGTCGTGTAGATAAAGCTAGAGCTGCTACTTTAGAAGTCACGGAAAAGAAAGCAACGACTGGTGTAGGAGAGTCAGAGTCGGAAAGAAGATTCTCGGTCTTCCCGCTCATTCAGAACCGTGCATGAAGTTCTTACTTCACACGGCTCCTGGTTTAGGTGTTGAACTGTTGTTGCTCCCAGAACCTCCCTCGCGTCTGTTTCGAATCTACTCTTCCCTAGAGTAGTCAGTAGTAGTACGAATTGTTAACTTCTCGAGGAATCCCTTATCGTATTCATTTATTGATCCACTTTTTGAATGGGTTGTTGTCCTTGCAACGGTTTTTCAGCACTTGATGGCGGACCCAAAGTGGTTCTAGGTAGTATTTATGTGCATAGTCAGAAATTCTCGTGGAATTTGCGTGACTGATCCGAGTAGGAATTAAGGAATTAGTAGCATCCATGGCTGAACGGTCAAAGCACCCAACTCATAATTGGCGAATTCGCAGGTTCAACTCCTGTTGGATGCAAAAAATTGGAAACTAATTAATGAAACTAATTAATAAAGAAAAATCTGATTCGATGGGGACTATACAGGAAGGACAAAGCAGAGTGAATACTTAAAAAAAAAAAGAGCTTGATCCATCATATTGAAATAGAAATCGAGGAAGAAATATTATGGATGGGATAAAGGATCAAGTACTTACTGGAAAAAGCATTCGTTTGTTACGAAACAACCAATATACTTTTGAAGTCGACACGGAATTGACCAAACCTAGAGTGAAAGATTGGATTGAACGATTTTTCAGAGTTAAAGTGAAGGGTATGAATAGCTATCGATTACCAAATAAGAAGAAAAAAAAAAAATCATTGGAATCCTTTGATTCTCGTAAAAGAATGATAATTACCCTTCAAGAAAACTATTCTATTCCATTTTTCTTGGATGATTAAATACTGAACTGAAAGCATCAATCTACTAAATAGGAAAAGGAAGGGAAACCATGGTTATCCGACTATATGAGGCTTACACTCCTGGTACACGTAACCGATCTGTTTTCAACTTCGAGGAATTAGTTGACAGAAAACCCTGTAAGCAATTAACTCGTGGTAGACGTTCGGGAGGTGGTCGTAATAACAGGGGGATCATTACTAGTAGGCATAGGGGAGGTGGTCACAAACGTTTATATCGAGAAATTGACTTTCGACGAGATAAAACGAATATTATTGGTAGAGTAACAAGTATTGAGTATGACCCGAATCGTAATGCATATATATGTTTAATCAGTTATTCGGATGGGGAAAGGAGATATATCTTGCATACTTGGGGGATAAAGGTTGGAGATACTGTAACATCCGGATCAGAAGCATCTATTTCTAACGGGAATGCCCTACCCTTGAGTGCGACTTGAACAATTGATTTGCGTTTCTGAACATCAGGCCAATAATAAATTGGTAACCTATCACCGATTCAAAGATTTTAAATATATATACAAGAATAAAACTCGATGGGGAAACCACGGAGTGGGTGTAGCGGGTGATCAGGTTCAAGAAAATCTTGATATTTATTAACCTGTAGTGAAAAGATAATATGGAAAAAGATAAACAATCTTGAATCCTGAAAAACTAGATGGGCATTCCTCACTTATCACGGACGAGACATGTGAAAAAAAAAAAAAAAAATAACTCATCGCATTCGATGTGACGGTCAAGGACAACATCGAAGAAATCCGTGTTGAGACGCTAAAAAAAATGGATTTTCACAAAATATTTGTCAAATACGCGTGAAAAACATCTCCTAAGTTATCCGTAACATTTAGTAATGTTAACGCGAGTCAATGAATTCATTAACCTGTTGCTAAACCGAGTGAAAAAAAAAAAGCCAGGTGCCGGTAAAAAAAAAACCGAGGGTACATACAAACAAAGACGACTCTTATTTTGGGATTTCATTTAGTCCACAACTACTCTCTTATGATGTATTTGGAAAAATACAAAGAAAGAATCTCGTACTTTGTATCCAGAAAGCTGTATGCTTCGAAAGGAGCTTGTACAGTTTGGGAAGAGGCTTTCGATTTCTTCTAGTTTTTTACTCAAGAAAAGAAACCTACTTCAGCCAAAATCCCTTTGGGGACGATTGTTCATAATGTGGAAACCATACCTGGCAGAGGAGGACGATTAGTCAGGGCAGCTGGTGCTGTAGCAAAAATAATAGCAAAGGAAGGTTGGTTGGCTACATTAAAACTGCCCTCTGGAGAGGTTCGTTCAATATCTCAAAATTGTTTAGCAACTATTGGTCGAGTTGGAAACATTGATACTAATAACGAGGGCTTAGGAAAAGCTGGATCTAAGCGTTGGTTGGGTAAACGACCAACGGTGAGGGGCACGGCCATGAATCCCACAGATCATCCCCACGGAGGGGGGGAGGGTAGAACACCCATCGGCAGAAAGAAACCGTTAACAGCCTGGGGCTGCACTGCACTAGGGAAAAAAAGCAGAAAGGTTAAGAGATATAGTAATCCACTTATTCTTCGTCGACGTAAGATTCATTGATTGATAATGGGATATAAGAAGAGGTAATTCATTATGGTACGCTCGCTAAAAAAAGGTCCTTTTGTAGCTAATCATTCGATAAGAACCATTAAGAATCTGAATCTGCGGAGGGAGAAGAGGGTTATAATAACCTGGTCCCGCGCTTCTTCAGTGGTACCCACAATGATTGGTCATACTATTGCCGTTCACAATGGGCGGGAACATCTGCCCATTTATGTAACTGACCGAATGGTAGGTCACAAATTGGGAGAATTCGTACCTACTAGAAGCTTTCGAGGTCATTCCAAGAATGATAGAGGATCTCGCCGATAATAGAGGAATTTTGTCTTATGGAAACCAAGTACAAGTCAGAAATAGAAGCAAAGGCTTCGTTGAAAAATATTCGTATGTCAGCTAATAAGGTCCGACGGGTATCGGATCGCATTAAGGGTTGTTCGTATGAACAAGCACTCGTATTACTCGAATTTATGCCTTACAAAGCTTGTTACTCTATATTACAATTAGTTCTTTCCGCAGCCGCAAATGTAAACCGCAATAGCAATGTTCAACTGAGCAAATCGAGTTTATTTATTGGTGAAGCATGGGTAGATGGCGCCACTCGTTTAAAGAGGTTTCAACCTCGAGCTCAGGGACGTGGTTACCCAATACGAAAACCAGGTTGTCATGTGACAATTAAATCAATTTTTAAGGTTTCCGAAAATAAAGAAAATAAAATAGTTGATATTAATAAATTAATAAATTAATAAGATATATTTGAGGAATTAATAGAAAATTATAGGAGAATCACTATGGGACGAAAGATTCATCCACTCGGTTTTCGACTTGGCGTAAATCAGGAACATTATTCCCATTGGTTTGCAAGATCAAAAGATTATTTTAAACTTCTTGAGGAGGACAAAAAAATACGTGGCTGTATCGAGAAGTATATGGAAAAGCATATAAAAAGTCCTTCGAATCATGGTGGAGTTGGGCGCATAAACATCCAAAGAAAAACGGATCTCATTCAAATTGAAATATACACTGGATTCCCTGATCTATTCATTGAGGAACAAAGTTTAGGAGTTGATCAATTAAAAATTGATATAGGAAAACTGTTAAGTTCTGATAGTCAAAGAATTCGAGTAACTCTGAAAAGTATTGATCAACCCTATGGGGAACCGAAAATCCTGGCAGAGTTCATTGCATCACAACCAAAAAATAGAGTGGCTTTTCGAAGGACTATGAAAAAAGCTATTGAACTAGTTGGTGGAACCAGTAACAAGGGTGTCAAAATACAAATTGCGGGACGTCTGAACGGTAGCGAAATGGCTCGTACGGAATGGACCAGAGAAGGCAGAGTCCCTCTACAAACCCTCAGGGCCTGTATTGATTATTGTTACTACCCGGCTCAAACGATTTACGGAGTTTTAGGAATAAAGGTACGGATATTTCGAGATGCGAGATGATTTCTCTTCCTCCCTTCTTTCTCCTTATGGAATCACTTCAATTTTTTTGCAACCTCTAAGATTTTTTGATATATACATATATTTTGAATGATCTAATTTTTTAGGGAATCTAAAAACCTATTTTTTATTCCATTCTATTAAAAAAAAAAAAGGAATACTAAAAGGAATTCTCGCTATGCTTAGTGTGCGACTCGCCAAAGTAGGTTCTTTTTACCCAACTAAGGAATCCAACTTATCATTTTATTGATACTCAATCTATTGTTCACGGGGGGAGTTTTTTCTTCCTCCGAAGCGGAACATTGTATAGGTTCTTGTCAATATGTGGGAAAGAAATCAAAAAAGCAGATTAAATTCTCTGTTTCATCGTATGGTTAACAATTAAACCCTTGTAAGGTAATGTGTTATAGCGTGATAACAAGAACGGAATACTAAAACCATCAATTAATACTGTTTCAGGTTATTCATGAGGAGCTGCGAGTTGATGAACACCGATGAAAACGACTCGATAAATAAAGTATTAATAAGCTTCATTGCAGAGGGAGGGAACCTAAACGTTAGTAGAAAAGACTACGGAAACGATAGGACTTACAAATTGGTTGGTATTATCTATTGCCGACCTGTGGGTGGGATGGCGAAAGAAACTTATGCTCAATTGAATAGAATCTTGAAAAATAAAAATTTTGTGTTTTTTTTTTTATTCGACTAGGAAAACGAGATAGAGTCCATTTTCGCCCGTGAATTTCTCTTTTCGCTTTCAAATAACGGGGAATTTGCAAATATGGTGAATGACAAAACATTTAGGGAAACAAATGGTTAAAAAATTCTTCTTTCTTAGTACAATGCTTGTCTATCAACGCATAAAAATGTTTTACTTTGGGTATTTGGTAACAAAGCGAAATAAGAACCACGAGTAGCCGTATGGTAGGAAATTTCCACGTCCGGTTTTGCATCAGGGATGAGACTATTTAGTCGCCGTCGACTGTAACCCCAAGAGAACCAAATTTCGTAAACAGCATCGAGGAAGATTGAAAGGAACTTCTAGCCGCGGCAATATTGTCTCCTTCGGAAAATTTGCTCTCCAAGCTCTTGAACCCGCATGGATCACAGCCCGACAGATAGAAGCAGGTAGGAGAGCAATCACTCGTTATGCTCGACGCGGCGGTAAATTGTGGATACGAATATATCCTGATAAACCAGTCACCATGAGACCCGCCGAAACCCGTATGGGATCCGGTAAGGGATCTCCCGAGTATTGGGTCTCTGTGGTAAAGCCGGGCCGAATACTTCATGAGATTGGAGGAGTATCCGCAAATGTGGCCAAAGCCGCGATGACAATTGCTTCCTATAAGATACCCATACGTACACGAATAGTTATTAGGTCGGAATTTTGATGATCGATACATAGTTGACTTGATCTTTGTCATTATGTAGAGAGTTTGGAGACTGGGAGAGAAAAGAAAAGGAAAAAAGAAAAATTCTGAAACTCTAAAAAAAAATTAGAGTTTCAGAATTTTTCTTTTATGTACCAATAGTCTGTAAGACTATTTCGATCGATTAAGAAGTAAAGCTTAATCCTTGCATTGATTCGTGGGATTAAAGGAAAAATAAGTAAGTACTGGTGATAGAGGAATAAAAAAAGGAAGGGGGACCAAAACAAGAAACTCTAAATAGAGTGGTAGCAATATAGTGAAACGACAATTCATATAAATAAATATATATATGTATATATTTATTTATTTTCAAGATAATATTAAATTTTGATGTTATCCACCCGTATTTATGGATTCCGCATGTATGGACAAGAGAAAAGCGGGTGGGTATGCTATATCCTATTTTTGATCAACGAATGATTCAATCTCAAAGTTACTTAAACGTAGCCGACAACAGTGGTGCCCGAAAACTAATGTGTATCCGAATATTAGGAGCTAGTGACCGTAAATACGCAACTATTGGCGATACCATAGTGGCCGTGGTCAAGGAAGCTGTCCCCAATATGTCTCTCAAAAAATCGGAAGTTGTTAGAGCAGTGGTAGTTCGTACTCGTAGAGAGTTAAAACGCAGAAACGGAATGGTTATAAAATTTGATGATAATGCAGCAGTTGTTGTCAATCAGGAGGGTAATCCAAAAGGAACAAGGGTCTTTGGGCCAGTAGCTAGAGAATCAAAAGAATATGGTCTTACTAGAATAGTTTCGCTAGCTCCCGAAGTGTTGTAACCGAAACAAAAAGTAAGAATGATGAAGTGTTTAATAAATGAGAATTAAGAATTCAAGGAACTCATGACTTCTCTATAATTTCAAAACAAAAGTATTAGGTGGATTGATATAAAGCAGAGAGACTAAAACTTAGTAAGATATGTCAAAATAGAGAAATTAATTCTGTTTGTTAATAGTTTTGTTAATACTAAAGAGAACTCTTGTCTTTCACCTCTCTTTCTTTTGCTGTATTGTTGTAATACATAATATCTTCTCGGATTCCTCCATTATAGCGCTGGAACCAATTGATTAAATCCGAGGAATTGGTGATCAGGAACATAATACAAGGCGAGTCTTTATTCATGAACATGAGAAAGATCTTAGGTAGGATTCATCTCAACGAATGAAAATAACAAATTGGAATCCCTTTTGAGAATAAATAACTATTGATTGATATGCTATGAATAACGATATAATTTCTGCCGCAATCACCACTATCCGAAATGGAAATATGAGGAAAAGCCCAGTGATTAGGATACCCGCTACAGGGACGACGAGAGGTATTGGACGGGTTCTGCCAGAGGAAGGTTTTGTAAAAAGCATAGCGGAACACAAAGAAAATCAACAATATTTTTTAGATATAGGTCTTAAATACAGAGGTAGGAAGAGAAGACCTTATATAACAGCTATCCGACGCATTAGTAAACCTGGGTTAAAAGTCTATTCGGATCACCGGGGGATTCCGAGAATTTTGGGTGGTATGGGAATCGCAATCTCATCAACATCCCGTGGAATTATGACAGACCGGGATGCTAGACAGAAAAAAATTGGTGGAGAAATAGTGTGTTGTGTTTATTGATGAAATGAATTTCTTTGTTAAAGTGTTTGCGTGAGCGTATCACCCCCCCCCCCTCCTAAGAAAAAACGTATATATTTTTTCTCATAAAGGTTTTGGGAATATGCAACGATTCAATATAAATACCGAAGTTGAAAATACCGAAATAAAAGAAGGATTACTTCTAAATGATGAAAAAACAAGACCTGATTGATATGGAAGGGACAGTCACGGAATCACTCCCCAATGCGATGTTTCGAGTATGTTCAGACAATGGATGTCAAGTCTTAACTCACATATCAGGAAGAATCCGACGTAATTACATAAGAATACCGCCGGGAGATAGAGCGAGGGTTGAATTAAGTCCTTATGATCTTACCAAGGGACGAATCACGTATCGCCTCAAGAATAAGCAAATAAACGATACTTAGATTGAATTTTGACTATTCAATGTTTATTGAGTTTTCAATCAATAGATTTTCTTTTTTTCTGATCGTGGGGAAGCAAAAGGAAGGGTTGGGGCATCCATCAAATAAGAGAGGCTTGCCTGGTTCATAACACGAACTTACCAAATCAATCTGGAGTTACAGACATGAAAATTCGCGCCTCTATTCGAAAAATGTGTGAGAAATGTCGATTGATCCGTAGACGAAGACAAATTATGGTGATATGTTTTAACCCGAGGCACAAACAGAGACAGGGGTGACAATTGGCGCACCGGACAAGAATTCTAATAAGCTGGGGTAATCAATTTATAATGAATAATCAACTAAATATGACGAAATATCAAAAGAAGAATCGTTCACGGAAAGGGAAGCGCGGCCTACCCAAAGGAATTTTTCATATTCACGCAGGCTTTAATAATACCATCGTTACTGTTACGGATGTTCGAGGACAAGCCGCCCTTTGGTGCTCGGCGGGTGTTTCTGGATTCAAAGGCACACGAAAGGGTACACCATTTGCCGCTCAGACGGCAACCGAAAATGTCATCCAATCATCGATCGATCGGGGTGTTAAACAAGCGGAAGTAATGATAAGTGGACCTGGTCCGGGAAGGGACACGGCTCTACGAGCTATTCGTCGAAGCGGTATAACCCTCAGTTTCGTCCGTGATGTGACCCCAATGCCCCATAACGGATGTAGACCTCCAAAAAAAAGACGTGTCTGATTTTTGAGTATGTCATTAAACAGGGAAGGATTTCGGTATGATTAAAAATGGAATCTCGATTTCTGGTCAAACAGTACAATGTAAATGTGTCGAATCCAAAATAGAAACTGATCGTCTTTATTATAGCCGTTTCGCTATATCCCCCTTCAAACGTGGACAGGCTGGTATTGTGGGAATTGCAATGCGTAAGGCTTCGCTGGGAGAAGTAGAAGGCACGAGTATAACATACGCCAAATTCAGGGAAGCGATGCACGAGTATTCTAGTATAACGGGTATTCAAGAGACAATTCATGATATTTTAGTTAATCTGAAAGAAACTGTATTTAGAAGCGATTCTCGTGATATTCAAAAGGCTTCTTTATCTTTAACTGGTCCCAAAAAGGTCACTGCTGGGGATATCTTATTACCACCCACCGTGCGGGCGGTTGATCATTCGCAGTACATAGCGACTGTTACCCAACCAGTTTCTCCGAATATTGATTTAATAATTGAAAAAGGTTACGGATATCAAATAAATAACTCTGAGGGATATAAGAGTGGGGAATTTCCCATTGATGCCATATTTACGCCTGTCCGAAACGCAAGTCATAGTATACATCCATTTGAAAGTCCTAAAGAAGTTGGGGAAATATCATTCATTGAAACATGGACCGACGGTAGTATGACCCCAAGTGAAGCACTTTGTGAGGCTTCCAAAAATCTCATAGATTTATTTGATCCCTTTCTGCAAATGAAACGAGATGCTAATTGTTTTGAAAGCAATGATATTCTTTTGAGCTGCACAAGACCATCTTCTTCTCATTCGAACGACATGGATAAATCAGCGAGGGAAGCTACATCGAAGAATACATTCATTGATCAATTAGAATTACCTGCTAGAGTCTATCATTGTCTCAAAAGATCCAATATAAATACAGTTCTAGATTTATTGGATTATACTCAGGAGGATTTGCAGAAAATTAAAAGTTTCGGAAAGAGATCCGTTGATCAGATTGTGAAATTATTATGGGAACGTTTTTCGATTGAATTGCCTAGTAAAAGGTTATAAGAAAAGAATAAGTGATTGGTAAATCAGGAATATTCTCAACTATTTAAAAATAGTTTTTGCGTTTCTGAGGGTTTAATCAATGAATGATCACGAAAGAGATAAAGATGAAAAATTAATTTGGTCCAATTCGAGAATTAGAATTTTCTAAGGAAAAAGAATTAGTTTTTTTAAGAAATCTAGAGAGTTCGTGTACTAGAACAAGAACTCTCTAGACTGTTGTGAATAGAATCACTTACTTGTTGTGCGCGACACGACAGAAGAACTCCCAATTCTTGCTAGATTCATTTCAAAAGAGTCCCAGAGTTAAAGACCTATCGATGGGTAGGGTTGCTCCAATGCCTGGCCAAACAGCTACTGCAGTACCGATCGCAAAAACCGTCGTGGCGACCGGGCGTCGAAACGGATTTTGAAACCTATTTACATTTTCTATGAAAGGAACGGTCAACGAGCCCGCCGGTACGGACGCCATTAAGAGGACCCCCAATAATTTATTGGGAACTGTACGAAGTATTTGAAAGACAGGGAAAAAGTACCATTCGGGTAATATTTCCAATGGAGTCGCAAAAGGATTTGCTGGTTCACCAATCATTGACGGTTCCGGAACCGCAAGACCCACAGTACATGCAAAGGTTCCCGAAATGACTACTGGAAAAATATATAATGGGTCGTTAGGCCAGGCGGGTTCTCCGTAATAATTGTGGCCCATTCCCTTCGCTAATTTCGCTCTCAAAACAGGATCATTAAGGTCAGGTTTTTTTGTTATTGGGATAGAGTTTCTACTCCCCCTCGAGAATCGGACGTGGAAATTTCTTCCCACCCGGCTCAAGCGATTCCTTGTGAACTTGCAGATCTATTGCAAGAGATATCAATCAAGAAAAATCAGTTGAGAAACTCGATAGTTTTTATTTTTTTTTATCAATAGTTCTCAGTACTGATTGAAAAAAAAAAAACTAATGAGTAGATCATAGTGAAGAATCGTAAGGAATGGCTTATTATCCGAGTCAGCCTAGCTAGAAATTTATCTGCAAAGCTTATAGGATGATCTTATATCCCATACATACATTAACCTTCTTCCGAAATCAACAATACTTTCGGTAGGTAGAGTCAGTATAGAGTTTTACCTCGTTAAAGATTTAGCTAAATTTTTCTTTAGATCGTTTTTTTACTCCGATAGCAGATTCTACGAGTAACAAATAATGCCAAATGCAAGGAAAATGATTGCATTTAAAAACCATCTGTGAAACCTCACGAAAATTACAATAAGAATGAGGGATAGGGTTTGACGAAGCCTAAAAAAATTGGGTTCGATCATGGGAAAAACTCTCCGGGAACCTCTTAAAAAAAAAAAAAAAGAAAGAGTTTTCTTTGTATCCAAGTTTTGATCCCTACTTACAGAATTAGGAAAAACTGGTGGAGAGTCACACGCTTTATTGTGGCAGCGCTCAAGGGGATAACTGCATAGTCTATGTTTTGGAACGAGTCACACACTCCCATAATCCAATCCTTTTCTATCAAACGCTAGAATTTGGTTACCCCAAGAATTTCAACGATTCGATTGGGATAATACTATGATCCACTAGAGAATCTATCATCTGTCTCAATGCCAGAAACTAGTAGCAATAAAATAGTTTCATTTTTGAAGAAAGGCTCTTTATTCAACAGAATATTCTTTCTTAGTTATTTCCTCATTAAACACTAATAAGTTCTTATTGTTATAAGGGGCCCGAAATGCCCTGCTTACGGATCATCAAGGAGTGCATCGACATGGAAACAGCGGTGAGAAGGGGTAATACAAAAGTGTGTAAACTATAGAAACGAGTTAATGTAGATTGACCCACACTAGCACTCCCCCTTAGTAATTCCACCAATGGAGATCCTATGATAGGAATAGCCTCGGGTACACCGGTTACGATTTTAACCGCCCAATAACCTATTTGATCCCAGGGTAAGGAATATCCGGTTACGCCAAAGGATACAGTTGATACGGCTGGAATCACGCCAGTAACCCAAGTAAGTTCACGAGGTTTTTTGAAACCACCCGTGAGATAGACACGAAACACATGCGAGATCATCATTAGGACCATCATACTTGCCGACCAACGATGTATGGACCGAATAAGCCATCCGAAATTTACTTCAGTCATAATATATTGAACCGACGAGAAAGCTTCTGTAACTGTGGGTCGGTAATAGAAAGTCATGGCAAAACCAGTCGCTACTTGGACCAAAAAACTTGTCAATGTGATTCCTCCTAAACAGTAGAATATGTTTACATGGGGAGGAACATACTTACTCGTAACATCATCGGCAATCGCCTGAATCTCGAGACGCTCTTCAAACCAATCGTATACTTTATCAAGATGGGTAGACTTCTTTTTTTTTGACTCCCCCTCTAAAAACTGTACGTGAGGGTCTACCCTCATACAGCTTAGACAAAAATGCTTACTAAAGTTTTCGTTCCATGGGTCAGGTTACCACCCCGTTTTCTACGGAAGCAAAGGAAAAGGAACTGACTGATTCGAGAAATTCGAGTTTGCTCTACAAATCTATACCATAGATTGATTGTTGCTTGAACCAGTCAAAAATGCTGATGGAATATATTTTGTCTCGATCCCACGTAAGCCTTCTTTGTCCGAAACAAAAAGAGAATTTTGCAGCATCTTGGGAAATCTTTTCGTCCTATCCATCAAATTATCCCCTACTTATTGGAATAAATAAAAAATAGGGTTTATCTCGTTCCAATCTTCTATTTCGGGCTTATATGAACCTCAGATCCCTACTGTACGCGACGAATTTCTTCCCTGCATAATTCAAGAAGATTTGATGAGTAGCAATTCTTCTTCGTTACCGATTCATAAAACAGCAAAAGTCGCAGGAGAGGAACGTAATTGCCGCTGATTCTTTCAAAAAGAAAATGAAAGTTATCACATCGGATCATCGATCTATAAAAAGTTCCTTCAGTTTCCCAATTACGGGTTACTTTCTCTCTCCTACTTGGCAAAATTAGTCCCTATAATAGATTCTCATGAATTAACCCTAGTTAAGCCATTGGTTTGTTGGAGAAAAAAGTTCTCGCGCTCTAGATGCTAATTCTTTATTCGACTGCTATCCAGCGAGGTAATCATTATGTTGTCCGCAAAAATAGACGGTCTATCTGCTGAAGAAGATCAGTTATAGCGAGTCACACACCCATATTATCAAAATCATTGGAAAAGGAAATCGCACGATTAAGCTACCTATTCTTATTGAAAAATCTGTTCCCAAATTGCCGTCTGGCTCATCAGAAATAGGGGTCCGATCCTTCGTCTTTACCAACTTATTGGAATGCCATCCAAAAGAACGGAAGAATTGTAAATTTCTAAAATAATAGCTAAGAATACTGCAAATAGAGCCATGAAGAATCCCATGAGGGGGGTAGTTCCCCAACCGGGGGCAACCTTACCATATTCTGAATTGAGCGGTTTCAAAAAAATACCTAAACCGCTAATTTTAGGCTTGCCTCTAGGAGTTTCGTCGATAATCTTTGCAGCCATAGCTTTTTTCTCTTAATTGATTGATAATCGCTGACTTTGTATACTATTATGTCAAAATGAATTCTTATTTATTGGACTATCTAGCAATGGAAACCGCAACTTTGGTCACTATTTTTATATCCTGCTCACTAGTCAGTTTCACAGGTTATGCTTTGTATACCGCTTCTGGTCAACCTTCCGTGGAACCTAGAGATCCTTTTGACGAACATGAAGATTAATGAAATCGGGAGACCTTCCCAGAGAAGAATATTAGGGATGGTCTCCGATTGATTTTGTTCCCCATATTGCAATGGCGATCGCAAAACCAAGTTGTTTATTTGAAAGAGAAATCAATTTTTTGTAACTCCTACTTTCCTTTACTAGGAACTTTTGGTGGTTCACGGAAAGATATGGCGAAGAATATTATACCCAAAGTGGAGACCAACAGAAATGTATGGACCAATGCTTCCATGGATTCAATCGTGGGATAAGATTATGGAAATAACTTTCGTACTAGTGAAAGAAAAAATCGGTTCTTTCTTTGTTATTCGCCAATGTATCGTAGATTTTTTCTTCGTTTTCATCGCGTTTACCGATCGAACAGATTACCATAACTCATCCAAAGGAATGGGTTCATTTGAACGAGTCTGCATATGCCAATCAGCAGCTTATATTCAAAAATGTCATTAATCGGATCAGTGAAGACCTAGAAAATGAAATACAATTGATGAAAAAGGCGCGGGGAAGGGGAAAAAAGAGATTTTTAAACAATTTGTCTCTTTGTAGTTGGATCCCCCAATTTTTGAAATGCTCCAAACTCAACTTGAGCGTCTAGGTCAGGATCAATACCAGCAAAAACGTCTCTAAATAGAGTTCTTGCACCGTGCCAGATGTGCCCGAAGAAAAAGATCAGCGCGAACGTGGCATGACCAAAAGTGAACCACCCCCGCGGGCTACTCCTAAAAACACCATCCGATTTAAGAGTGGCCCGATCAAACTCAAAGATCTCGCCTAGTTGGGCACGTCTGGCATATTTCTTAACCGTAGCTGGATCACTGAAGGTAGCACCGTCCAGCTCACCGCCGTAAAACTCAACAGTTACACCCACCTGTTCAACACTATATTTTGATTCCGCCCGCCTGAATGGAACATCGGCTCTCACAACACCTTCCCCATCTACTAGAACTACCGGGAATGTTTCAAAAAACGTTGGCATACGGCGTACAAACAATTCGTGACCTTCCCTATCTTTGAAGCTGGCGTGACCTAGCCAACCAACGGCTATTCCGTCACCATTGTCCATTGCACCTGCTCTGAACAAACCACCCTTAGCGGGATTATTACCAATATAATCGTAGAAAGCTAATTTTTCGGGAATCTTAGACCAGGCTTCCGATAAGCTTAAGTTTTCGGACCTACTGGCACGAATTCGCCTATCTATTTCTTGCTGGAAATATCCTTGATCCCATTGGTAGCGAGTGGGACCAAATAATTCAATGGGAGTAGCGGCGGAACCGTACCACATGGTACCGGAAACTACGAAAGCAGCGAAAAACACAGCGGCTATGCTACTGGACAAAACGGTTTCAACATTCCCCATTCGTAAAGCTTTGTATAATCGTTGAGGTGGCCGAACACTGAGATGGAATAGACCGGCTAATATGCCTAACACACCCGCTGCGATGTGGTGAGAGGCTATTCCTCCAGGAACGAATGCGTCGAAACCCTCGGCTCCCCAAGATGGGTCTACAGGTTGTACCTTTCCTGTTAATCCGTAGGGATCTGATACCCAGATACCGGGACCAAATAGACCAGTTACGTGAAATGCCCCAAAAGCAAAACATAGCACTCCCGACAAGAAGAGATGAATACCAAATATTTTGGGTAAATCTAAGGAGGGTTTTCCCGTACGATCATCGCGGAATAGGTCCAAATCCCAATAAACCCAATGCCAGATAGAAGCTAGAAATAATAAACCGGACAGTACGATGTGAGCTGCCGCTACACCCTCATAGCTCCAGATACCTGCATCGGTTACAGTGTCTCCAGTAATGCCCCAACCTCCCCATGACTTTGTAATTCCAATGCGTGTCATAAATGGTATAACAAACATACCCTGTCTCCACATCGGATCAAGAACCGGGTCGGATGGATCAAAAACCGCTAATTCATAGAGAGCCATTGAACCGGCCCAACCGGAAACTAAAGCAGTGTGCATTAAATGCACAGAAATTAGACGACCGGGATCATTTAGTACAACAGTGTGAACACGATACCAAGGCAAACCCATGCAAAACCCCTTTTTGTTTGGAGATAAATGAACGCCGTGCAACTTTCTTGCATTGTAGGCTTGCGCCACGGATATACGTAGGAATGAAAGAAAAACAAAGAATTGACGAATACTACCTAATCGATTCGGAATCGAGATCCAGTTAGGCACAGGTATAGACGGAAAACGACCCCGAATCTGCAGGAATTCGGGCGGGTTGCAGCAATAGCCAAACCTCCTTATTCTTGTTCTTCCAACGAGAAGAAATCCATGAATATTTTACCATTAACATGCTTTATGTAACAATGCGGAGATTGTTTGTATATCCGCAGCACAGAATTCTCTGGATTCCTAACTGTTTAAGCATTTCCAGCAAAGTACACTTCAATCCTTTGATTTTGGATCCGATTCTGGCAGGGTATGTTACAATGGAGCATACACCCTAATCCTATCTGGATCTCACGTTTTCGTTCCAGAGATAAATCTAAATTCTTGATTATTAGTCCATGCCAATTGGTGTTCCAAAAGTGCCCTTTCGTCTACCTGGGGAAGAGGACGCAGTTTGGGTAGACGTGTAGAACAACTAATTGATTAAAGCTGAACTAACATACTCCTTTTTTATTACTTAGCGTATGATCGGCATGTCAAAATGTCTTTGGACTATTCAGAATCAACCAGTTTTTGAAGCAAAAAACCTAGCGAGATATTCACTTCTGAATCATTTTGGAATCCACGGCTAATGGAGACTAACAGATTGTCCAGGCTTCGTTCGTTAATTCCGCAGAATCTATAATAACGAGATAAAGTACTCTAAAATTAATAGATACAAATAGTGGAATCGAATAGAAAAAAGGGGGCCTCGAATTATTCGTTCTACACGTGCGGATGTCGCTTGGATCGCCACCCCCGGAGTGGAAAATGAGCCCAAAGATTCTTCTCACGAGCACCTAATTTCAAGAAAGAAGGGATTGGTAGAAAGAGGCATGTTTCTCAGTGCGCCAATCACAAAGTGGTTCAAGATCATTGATAAATAAAGAAAAAAGAAACACACACAGAATTGAACCAAGAATAACAGAACCAGGGATTTGTAGAAACAGAAAGATTCGGTACAAGGACTAGCTTTGTATTGATCCTTAAGATTGTAAATAAATAAAAGGGAGGGGGTTTGACTAATCTTTCCTGCATGTTCACCTTACTGTTTATATTTATTTCTATACATTCCCGAATCTAGCTAGGGAGCCGTATGTTTCTAACGAGGCTCGTACGGTTCTGCGGGGGGGGGAAAAGAAGAGGACCTATCCTGATCAACCGGCTTTATCGAGAAAGACTACTATTTTTGGGTCAACAGGTAGACGATGAGATTGCAAATCAATTGATTGGTATTATGATGTATCCGAATGGAGAGGACGAAAGCAAAGATACGTACTTGTATGTAAACTCACCTGGTGGAGCCGTATTAGCAGGAATATCGGTCTATGATGCTATGCAATTCGTGGTACCGGATGTACATACAATTCGTATGGGATTAGCCGCTTCTATGGGTTCTTCTATCCTAACCGGTGGGGAAATCACTAAACGTATAGCACTGCCTCACGCTTAGCGCCAATGATTTGTATGGCTTTATACTATGCCTTCACCCAATAAATTTCAGATGATTCGGGTAATCATAGCATGGCATTTGGAACCCGGTGAAATTCTTTCGGGTGAGTTTCAGAAGAAGAGGTAAGAATCACGTTATATCGAAGTTATTAAACAATTTGATAAAATCATTGATTTGTTGAGCAATCTAATTTTTGCAAAAATTGATAGTTTAGCGTCACAAAACTTGTAAAGTAAAAATTGGATTCACTCAAATTTTCCTTCCGGGAAGACTTTTTTTTTTTTAATGCAAAGGAATTCCTTGTGACTGATGAAGTCTCGGTACAGCTTCCTACGGCTCACCGCCTATATAAAAAAGTATCCATACCAAACTTTGGGATTGCTGGAAGGATAAAGCAACGGAACCATCGTAGTACTTAAGGAAAGGATGGTCCATAGTATCTATGAGAAACAAATCATAGACTAAATAGGATGAAAAGGAAGAATTATAAATATGTGTAATTGATGAATACTGTCGTCTTTTTCAAAACTTCCCCCTCATCTAATAAAAAGCCGTATGCAAAATCATCTGCCCGTACGGTTAATTCCAAGTAGAATGAGTCCACTTACTACATTAGGGTCACGATCCACCAGCCTGCTAGTTCTCATTATGACGGACAAGCAGGGGAGTGCGTCACAGAAGCAGAGGAAGTTTCAAAACTTCGTGATTGTATTACTAGAGTTTATGTACAAAGAACCGGTAAACCCTTATGGATGATTCCCGAGGATATGGAGAGAGATGTTTTCATGTCAGCGGAAGAAGCGAAGAATTACGGAATTGTAGATTTTGTAGCGTCAGACAATTCTACAGATTCAAAATTCATATGGTAAGTTGTTGCTAACCAATAAAAAATCATGGGGAAATAAAGAAATATTTTGGCATGAAAAAGAAAGAGAAGAGAAAAAACGGACGGGTGGGGGAGGGGGGAAGCTCCGCTTCTCTTGCGAATACCAAGGCTTCATCCTAGTGATCTTCCTATTCTGTCCTCTTCCAAGGATTAAAAATAGATTCTGATAGGAATAAAAAGACAGTACTAAACTAAAGGATTGGTTTATTCTTTTTTCAAGTTCGTTCCTATAGATTACTATTCCTCCCACTGCTTGTCCAGCTAGATGCATATAATTTTTCCTAATAATAATAAATCTGATTTCGGGGATATTTGAAAAATCACCGCGGTTAGGAATATTCTGAACCAATCATTTTATCTGTTCGAAACATGCCAACCAACCAACAACTTATTAGAAAAGCAAGACAGCCAATTGAGGGGGGAACAAAATCCCCTGCTCTTCGGGGGTGTCCTCAGCGACGAGGGGTATGTACTAGGGTGTATGTGTGACACGTTTGAATCGGAAACTCATAAGCGGCCTGAAGGAAGAGTAATCATTCCTATTGGAATGAGTCGACGATTTTTCATCCGTTTCTTTCGGTGAGAAACGGGAATTCATGGTGACAATCGGTGCAAATCCGATCTTCTCAATATGAGAAGAAGCCTAATTTCTCATTGATGACAAAGTGGAATCTTTAAGCGAAGTAATAGAAACGAGTATCTTTTTTATCTACTCGTGACCCCGCAATGACAATAATTACGGATCAACGATTCTGCCAACTTCTGGAATGAAGCACCGTTACTACACATGTAATCCTTTCCTTTTTGTTTGACAAGAGGATTTAGCCATACTCTGTCTATCATAGGGAATCGGGTAGAGCCGGAGTTTGGTAGAAGTACGATTTACCAACAGCAATTTCACTTTACCTCCTCTTTGAGGAATCTCAAGCTCCGGTGCATAGGGAGGATCCATCTGTCGCAACAATGCCATGGAAATTGTGAAATACAGAGAAGCTTCTGGTATAATCCCAATCCTTTTTATTTAGGGAGTATTTAGTTCAGAATGTTTTTCTTGAGTAGGAAAGTCGGAGAAGCAAAAGCCGTTGGAGTATCTAGTTCCCACATCAGATATAAAGCTTTCTGTGCGTACGAGACAACTTTTTCTTTTCTACGTCAATATTGACTATGTATCTTATGTATAATTCAAATGCTTATCATGTTGAATAAACAATCTAATTAATTAGAAATTAATAATGGGAAGAAACAGGATCAATGTATAATCAATAGTGTCAATAGTTTCATTATTAATAGAGTATTAATAAACTGATTTGGTTTTAGAAAACCTTGATTTTTGATGGGGGTAGGCATCTAATGACCAGGGTAAAACGCGGATCTGTGGCTCGAAAGCGTCACGAAAAGAGTCTCAAAACAGCATCCGGATTTGTCGGGGCTGGTTCCAAATTGTTCAGAACGGCAAACCAGCAAGGAATAAAAGCCCTATCCTATGCTTATTCAGATAGAAAGAATCGAAAAAGAGAATTTCGCCGTTTGTGGGTAACCAGAATCAATGCAGCGGCAAAAAAAAATGGGATCAGTTACAGTACTATGATCCACTATTTGTACAAAAACCAAGTTTGTTTGAATCGCAAAACACTTGGACAGGTAGCTACTCTAGATGCTAAGTGTTTCTCCGCCCTCGCACAGGCGATTTGTACACAAATTTCTTGATCAACATCTGACCTCTCCGGATGATGTTTTCAATACTTACTTCCCCGGAGAGGTTAAACGGTCAGTAACAAAATTTGTTTATTCCGCGACAAGTCTGTCAATTTTGATTTGCTGTTTCCTATTCAATCCGTTTCTTCTTCTCATTAACAGAATATTCTTTTTAGGAAATTATTTGACTCTTTGAGACCTATGAGTCAATCCCAGTTTCTGAACTATCTAGTTCTCGTTACTAGAAAAGGGTAGTAAAGCTAAGATACGAGCACGCTTAATAGCAACCACTACTAAACGCTGTTGCTTCGGGGTTAACCTATTCATTCGTCTTGATAGAATCTTTCCCTGTTCACTTACAAATCGACGTAGTAGATTTATATTTTTATAATCAATAAACTCTTCGGATCGGATAGATGGAAAACGTCTGCGGGAAGATCGCATCAAATTATTCATAGCTTGTTCCTCTTTTCCTTTCGTAACGGTGGTTATGAATGCTACATACCATTCATTTTCCAACAACCAATTTGTTGTGAATCGCTCATTTTTTTAATTCTTTGAAAATAGTATGCTCGTAACAGCAGGGACGATACTTCCTCAATTCTAGTCGAGTAGGCATATTGCGACGATTCTTATGCGTAGTATATCGAGAAATACCCGGATATTTTTGATTTGCCCCTCGACGGACACAAGCGGTGCATTCCAAAGTAATAGTTACCCTCGCATCTTTACTCTTAGTCATAGCATCACATGAAATTGATTTAGATTAATTGGGAGTAAGGGGAAAATGAAAAACACTTAATTAAAATTTTTCTAACACTCGCAAATTTCTGCAAGAATTTATCTGCTATCGGTCGAAGAGTCGGAAATGACTCATTTAGTTAGAAAATTGGATCTTTTCCTATTTTGTCGAATTGCTCGCTACTCAATCGACTAGTAGAATGGGAACACCAAAGCATCTGGAAAGAATCGATTGATTTCTATTAATGAACCAGCTGACAACCCAAACCATATTGTAGCGAGGACTGGAGCCGTTGATAAGTAGATCTTTAAGTCCCGCATCGTGCAATCTCCTTCTTTTTTTTTCTCCATCTCCTATTAAACTTCCTACACTTGATTCCCTCTCTTTTTTCCACTGACTTGAAAACAATTAGATAGAAATCTAGGAAATGAAACCACGATCAGCAAAATTATTGAGAATTTTTTTAACCCATTTTAATCTAAGGAGGAAACGAAAAACGATAAGCAACAAGTTATGTTGTATACAATCTATGTTTGGGTTCCGTAGCCAAATTTGGCAACCATCGGCTATAATGATTTGAGCAGAATCCTACCGATTTTGAAACACTGATCGAAAATGGAGGTTAATAGGGATGTAGCGCAGCTCGGTAGCGCATTTGTTTTGGGTACAAAATGTCGCGGGTTCAAATCCTGCCATCCCTATTTTTTGCGTGTTTCCGACGGATTGTCAATACTAAATGGGAAGCACAACTACCCAATGCTTTGTTTTGTTTCTTTCTTTCCCGTAGCTTTTAAGACTTTTTCCCGTTTTTTTTTTTTCTTTGTTCCATAAAATATTTCTAATTCAATCCGGTACCCTCCCCCCAAAAAAAGTAAAATATTAGTAATATGCGTCAAGAAGCGCCTTTAGTTCAGTCTGGTAGAACGCGGGTCTCCAAAACCCGATGTCGTAGGTTCGAATCCCACAGGGCGCGTCTACAAAAATATATAAATCGAGGTGAACAAAAAACTGATTTTTGTGAACCTAGGGTTAATATAGAAAAGATTCCCTTTTATTTATCTATTTAGATGGCCTGTTCCCTAAATTCTTATATAGGCTTTGACAGTGATGATGGAAACACAACAGATGGGCAGAATTGGGGGAAACCCTAAATACATAAAAAAGGTTTGATTGTCTTTATTAACGGATATCCAGTTGATCACCCCGTCGATATTGTGAATACGCAGTTACAAATGATCCAGCCAAAGTTATTGGGATTAATCCTAACACAATTCCGGATAATAATGCTTCAACCATTTGATTTTATGAAAAGAATGTTGAGGTAAAAATACTCACAGTAGCAAATCCCAGATTAATTAATACTAGATAAGTACATTGAATTACTAGGAGCTAAAAACTCCCCTTTGTTTCTTTCCACTTTTCATTCACATTTTTAATCTACAAAAGCTGGATTCTATTCAATCCAATAAATAATATTAGGGTCACTATTAATACGGACAGCAAAAAACCAAAATAGCTTATTGAAATAAACATTGATTAATATACTAAATAAAACTATGGGATAGATTAGTATACAATTTCAGGAAGTTATTCATTATATAAAAAATGTTAAAGTAGTAGTATTTGAAAATTAGAAGAGTTGTATAGCAATAATTTTTTTTTTTTAAGTGTGAAAAAAAAAATTATTTCAGAAAAAGTTTGCTTTACCGACGATGGCGGGGACGTACCCAAGTCCAAGCTCCGGAAGGTCCTCCATAATATTCCTACTCGGAATGTCAAATAACGAATTGACTAACATTGGTCATGAGCTATGACAATGCAGCAATTCCGGTTCATTCGTTAAAAAGTATGTCACGGAATTAATAAGCAGCGGCTCGGATGTGTCCCACGCCTTCCTTAGACCATTGTATCGAAATGAGGACCACCTGCCGGAACAGAATAAGCATTTAAAACACTTTTTTGCTACTTCCCTCCCTGCATCAAGGATGTATAAAGCGCTCTGACAGTGAATTGTAGAATCGAGTGGTGAACAAAACAAAAAAAGGTACGATCTACGTTGTATAACTGAAGTATACTGAAGGGTCTTCTCATAGTAAGCAACCGATAGCCTTGGATTGATTGTTCTAGAAAGCAAAGATAGATTCAGATGTCAATTGATTTACCTACCAACTTTGACAGTGGATACTTAGCAAGATTTTTTTTTTCGAGGAAAATCCACTCGAATAAATTGTTCAACGAGATTACAAATGGGGTTTAGATGTCCCGGAAATACGTAAAGGATCCTCAAACGTGTTGGGATGCAACTCAAGCAATGAACTGCCCCTAAAACTACCCACCTTAGGATACCTGTACAAATTCCATATGAACTATGCATAAAAGAAACAAAGAAAATATTTAGACTAGCTTCTCTTTGGTGACGTGGGTCTGAACTTCTTTCTCTACGAAAGAACCTCAAAATCAATAGAAGACATCAATATGATCAACGAGGATTTTGTTGTGAAAAAAACAAAAAGATTATCACTTTGAGAAAACTTTAAGAAGAGAGGATTGAATGAGGAAAAGATTGGCGTGATAAACACAACACCGTCATCATCATTGTTTGTCGTGATTCACACCAGCTGTCGTCTGACTAGGATACTTTTATTTCGTTTAATTCCAATCTTGCCGCTTTGTGAAAGGGCTAGCTATACTAATCCAGTATGTTTCGAATATACCCTTGGTATTATAATGACAACTTAATCAGGGTTAGCAAGATGTTCTTGCCTGGCGGGTTTTATTATACCCCTCATATCAATACTTCCAATTCCTTATTTATACTACAACGGAGTACGGAGCGAAGCATGTCTGGAAATACGGGAGAACGCCCCTTTGCTGACATTATCACCAGTATTCGATACTGGGTTATCCACAGCATCACTATACCTTCACTGTTCATCGCGGGCTGGTTATTTGTCAGTACAGGTTTGGCCTATGACGTCTTCGGAAGCCCTCGACCAAACGAGTATTTTACAGAAACCCGGCAAGAAGTTCCTTTGATAACTGGCCGTTTTGACTCATTAGAACAAGTTGATGCATTCACCAGATCTTTCTAGGAGGTACCAATGACTCTAGACAGAACCTATCCGATCTTCACCGTTAGATGGTTGGCCGTTCACGGATTAGCTATACCCACGGTTTTCTTCTCGGGATCAATATCAGCAATGCAATTCATTCAACGATAGTCTGTCCTTACATGAGCTTTGAATCCATGACACAACCGAATCCAAACAAACAAAGCGTAGAATTAAATCGTACAAGTCTTTATTGGGGACTCCTGCTGATCTTCGTACTTGCTGTTTCATTCTCTAATTATTTTTTCAATTAAATATTGAAATGATTCATCAACATTGATTGGGAATTATTGATACACCAACCATTTATGACTGTTCATGTCTCGAGTCGCGACCAGATAATGAGACTGAGAATATGGCTGGGGGAGGATAGGAGAAATGGCCAATTCCACTGGAAGGATTCCCTTGTGGCTAGTAGGTACTGTAGCCGGTACACTCGTAATTGGTTTAATGGGAATATCTTTTTATGGGGCTTATTCCGGATTGGGGTCATCCCTTTGATAAGAAACAATATTGAAAATCTTTTTATTCCACCTGAAATACCCCAAAAGTAGTCGGGGAAAACAGAATGATTGGCAAAATATGTCATTTGATTTATATCCGTATGATTAAAAAAAAAGAAATCCTTCATTTGATCATATAACCTTCTATGAATCTTTGATGGTATCAATTTCTGAATCGAATTACCAATCAAATAGTTTTTCTAAATAATACATCAAATTTTTGCGATTCAATCAAAATTAAAAAAACGAACAATTCGATCGATTCTCCAGCAGAGAATCGATCGAGGTTTAGTAAACGGTGATTATAATTATTCTTAATGAAAATAAAAGCGTGGTGCCAAATGAATACTGGGCTCCTTCTTTGTACAATTCCCAATTGAAAAAAAAAAGAGCCAATTCTTCAAGGGGAATGATTCAACGGAATTAGTTACGTGAGTTTCCCTCTAAGCCTAGTACCAATTAAGTGATGGAACTGCGAGTTTGTACCTGATAGAATCATAGGCAAATCCTAAATAGTTTGCTTCTTGCTACGTCAAACAAAGGACGAAAAAAAGAAAGAAGAAAATAATGGGGAAGGTACAAAATAAGTTCAAAAATTCATCTCTGCCAATTGCACTTTTTCAAACTGTTTTTTCTTTAGTACTAAGAATATCTGCGCCAAGGTAACCGAGGCAAAAAATATCAGAAGACCCTGAATGCGTGATGGATCTTGAAGCACAATCTCTGCTTCCCCTTGACCAAACCCACCAACATTAGGATTGTTTGTCAATGGCTGATCAACCCTGACAGATTCACCTTCTGAAACAATGAGTTCAGGTCCGGGCGGTACAACATCGATGACTTCGCGTCCCTCAGACGTTCCTTCAATAGTAATTTCGTATCCGCCCTTTCCCTCCTTGCGTACTATCTTCTTTATCCTTCCAGTTGTCGAAGCATTATAAACCGTGTTATTGCTTCTGCTTCCATCGGGGTATATTTGTCCCCTTCCTCTGTTTCCCCCAGCATAGATAGGATATTTCAAAAAGTGTGTTCCTTTACTAGTCGTAGGATCCGGCGAAAGGATTGGAAAGACGATTTCACGATATGATTTACCTGGAACCGGACCTATCACAATTATATTTTTTTTCTCGGGACGGTAGATCTGAAACGAGAGTTTTCCCAATTTCTCTTTCAGCTCAGTTGGTATACGTTCAGGAGGGGCTAATTCGAATCCCTCGGGTAAAACAAGGACAGCACCAACATTCAAACCTCCTTTTTTACCATTTGCAAGAACTTGTTTTATCTGCGTATCATAGGGGATCTTAACAACTGCTTCGAATACAGTATCGGGAAGAACAGATTGTGGGACCTCAATATCAATAGGTTTTTTGGCTAAGTGGCAATTGGCACATACGATACGTCCAGTAGCTTCGCGGGGATCTTCATAATTCTGTTGCGCAAAAATTGGATACGCATTTGCTACGGATGGATAATTCACTTCTTTACTAATTATTACTACTAGAAGTGAAATCAACCACTTATTTACCCAAATGTTAGGAATATCTTTGTGCATAATTTGATGATTAGTACTTAATCAGGTTAAGTCTTTTTCCTTTCAAACGGACGGTTTCCCGACGATTCCTACCTACTATTACATAGTCGTCTATTGCGTATATTGCGTATGGCTGTAAAAATTCAAGGATAGCCTATTATTACAAAAAGGAACCTATTTCTCAACGAGCGAGGGAATGAAAAAAATTAGTTAGAACCGAAAAAGAGAAAAATGGACTTTCCCGGAAGAGTCAGAGTAATCCAAGGTTGGGAGATAAAGAAAAAACGTAGCAGAATGAAAATCATTCGTTCATCGTGTGATAAGTTGCTACGATTGAAGGCGAAGCGCGATTCAAGTGACGGAAGATCCAGTATTTAAAAACTGTATCTGAAATAACTGGAAAGGTTGATACGAAGCAAGAAATCACATATTTGTTACGAGCAAGCCCCAAACGCTCTAGGAAACAACCCGTGATAATTTCCCAACCATGGGGGGAATGAAAACCAACACGTAAATCAGTTAATGAAGGGATAAAGAACGCTTTCATTGTGTCATTCAAACTGTAAAATAGCTCTTGAATCCATGAATTTGGAACAGCAAGTCTTCTTCGACCCATTGCAAATAAAAAGATTGAGGTGATAATACTAGTAATATCGGTTGCTAAACGCAAGATTGTTTGAATATTGGCTTCATTATACATCACCACGGATTGAATTGTTTCGTTGCAGGCATCCGTATCGCAATTCCACAATTTAATACTGTTAGAATTTCCCATCGTTTCGTTCAACCACAATAATCCCTCAATTTCCTGAAGCCGACTTAGAGCCCTTTCTTCCTGAAATGAGTTGATAAATATTTGTGGCTGAGACGTATTCCAGAACTGTCTAATCCAGGGTTCTAGAAATCTCTCTTTTATAACAATCGTAACTAGAAAGGGAAGAATAATTAAATATCCAATATATCTTATAGAAGATAATGCTTGATATCTAGCTAGTTGAAAATCATGAAGCACCAATGGGCTAGGATGACTCGTTAATTCTGCTTCAAATTTGGATAAAGTACGATTGATAGATCGTGGTATGAAGCTTGTAGATTCATACGCCGTTGTCCCGCTGGAAGAGTCGATTGATCCATCGACCGCAACTTCCTCGTTCAAGGGATCATGAACTTGGGATGTCGGGGAAATACGGTAATAATCTTCTATATTATTTGAATTATTTAAGAAAAGTTCAATCCAAGCTAATTTTCGATTCATTTCCTCAATTTTTTTTTCCCTTTTTGATCCATATTTTTTGGCCGAACCATAAGGAGAACGTGTCGATCGATATTTCTGAGATAAAGGACTTGACGGGAGAGGGGAAGTCTCTGAAAGACAAAACGGAGATATCGTGGGATGGTTTCTATTCCTTTGTTGAGATTTCTTCCTCAAAGATACGTTGCTTTCTTTGAGATCATCGTCTCGAGACCCAACCACCCATGATTGGAATCGCTTACTCTCAAAAAACAGTTCTAAATTGTTCCAAATTCTTGATAAAAAGAAATTGATTCGGCACTCTAAAAGACTCCAATATATGAGACATAGATACATGTTCTGTATTACTGTGTTTTTCTGAGCCTCTGCGGATCGCGCCCATCTATAATAATTGGTAGATGATTCTGTTTGTCGATGGAACAAGAAGTCTCTTTTCCGCAGATATTTCATTTGCTTGCTAGTCTCATAAGCTCGACCTAAGGAACGATTCGGAGCCTTATAGAACCATTGAAGCAGTTTCCGACGATATAGTTCCATATTTTGCTCACTTGCCGAGAGACAGAAAGAATTTTAAGGATCTATAACTAGCTGAGCAAATTTCTATAACTAAATTCTGAGGGAGTTTGAACCGAGTAGCAAAGCGTTTATAACATCTATCTATCCATTTATATTAGATAGATAGGTGATGTGATATGGTTGGGTAGACATAAAAAATAAAAAACATATCTGTGCGTCTCGTGGAAAAAGAATTGATTCTGAGGTGGTAATACAAGTACAGGAATATGTGTCTGTGTTTGCCTTTGTATGCATCTAAACCTTCGATTAAAAATCTTGAAAGCTTTCGATTGATACGCGTAGGAAACGGGCAGGTTCAGCAGCTTTTTCTTCCATTTCATCGAAAGATGAATTTTCACCGATACGGGTAAGGGGAATATTTTGTCGACCCCTCACTTTTGGGTACAGGATCCGACGGGGGTAAGGACCTTCCCTAGTTTCTAATCCAACTGCTTGAATATCTTTTAGTAAAAGTCGGATGCAAATGCGGCGGTTCCTTCCAGGGAAACCCCATCGAAAAATTAACAAAAGTCCTTCTCGTTTGTCGAACAAATTGTATCCACTACCCACATCCCATAACACGGTGCAGCACAAGTAAAACCCGAGAAAAAGACCCGCGGTACCGTAAAAGAACATGACAATACCTTGTGGAATGAAAACAATTTGTTCGGACGAAAGCAAGGAAACCGAATCCTTTCCAATATAACTGGAAATTCCGACCAGTGAGAAGCCCAGCGAGCCACAAACAGGGATGCAAGACCAATAAAAATTACTGGATGTGCGAGAACCTTTGACAAAATCTATTTGAATCCATTTGGATTGACGAACCATTGCTACTCCCCCACTTTATTCCATCATAAAGAATTCAATCTAGTTTTTTATTATTTCTGAGTCTTACTCGTATCCGTGTTTCCAGTTCATTCTATTTTTGATGAAACACAAGCCTATTGTGGAACAAGTCTTTCTTTTCTGTTTATTCATCCACTTTAATCTAGAAAACTTGAGAGTTAACGAAGAAGGACAGGGAGCAGCTATGGTTCCTGCATCTCTGAAAGCATGTTTGTGTGCGCATGTGTGTGCATATACACACATGTACACACGATAGATGCATAAACGTCTAAGTGTCTCTACTTTTCAGGGAATCGACCGAACCACCACAAATTGATTCTCTGGAAAAGATGAGATAAACAAGGATTTATAGGATTTCTTCCTGCTCCACATAAATAAATAAAGAAGCCATGGCGATTGCTGGAAACAACAAACCCACTAGGGGCACAAAAATGGAGGGTAAATAGGACGCTGTCATAGTGGGATTACCTCAAGTAGTACAAGGAAACACAAATTTTTGACTATTTTTGACTTGAATTCATAAGGTTACCGGTCTTTCTAAATTCTAATGATAGTCTTTTTTTCTCACAAAAGAAATAGTTTCTTTGAGTTTTCCTACATAAAAAAAAATTGTTTCTTTATGATTCTGAGATTCGAAACGGGCGTAAGGACTTTTAATTTCTTTCTTTTTGATAGGTTAATGGGGATCTACAATAACTCTGAATTTAATCAAATTCAAATTTGATTGTGGGGGTGGGGGACCAACAGGCATGGTCCCCGACAGTACCATCCCTTCAAACGGTACCGTAGTCGGCGACGAAGAAAAAATAGAGAGTCCTAAGGGAATAATATAGTTAATTATAATTATTTAGTAACATATAATTGTTCTTCTTGACAAATGTGAACAAACAGAGGAAAGAAGAGGCAAAACGTAAGTCGAAGAATATTAAAGAGATTGCTGGTTTCTACACGGAGCTGAATTGTAAAGCTCGGAAATTTCGCTTGAAACACCCTTTAAAAGATTACGTGGAACAATTAAATCAAGTAATCCATGATCAAATAAAGATTCAGCAGCTTGAAAACCATCAGGTATTCTTTGACGCAACGTCTGTTCAGTCACCCTTTTCCCGGCAAATGCTATATATGCTTTGGGCTCGGCAATAATAGTGTCCCCTAACATGCCAAAACTTGCAGTCACGCCACCTGTGGTGGGATAAGTAAGAACTGAAATATATAATAACTTATTTTGGATCTGATGAATTTGTAGAGCGGAAGATATCTTAGCCATTTGCATTGGACTCAGCGTTCCTTCTTGCATGCGTGCCCCTCCAGAGGCACAGACAATTACGAGGGGTAGGGATCTATCCGTAGCATATTCAACTAAACGAGTAATTTTTTCACCTACTACGGAACCCATGCTTCCTCCCATAAATTGAAAATCCATAACACCAAGCGCAATGGGTGTTCCGTTCAAACATCCCATACCTGTTTGGACAGCATCGGTTAAACCTGTTTTTTCCTGCAAACCTGTGATACGATCCTGGTGGGAATCCTCATCGGAGAAACCCAAAACATCTTTTGCAGTCATGTTTTCATCCATTGGAATCCAAGTTTCACTATCAATCAAGGGTTCGGTCCTTTCCGTACTTGTCATGGATAAATGATGGCCGCATTCTTCACAAATACCCCTATTTTGTTTCAAAAATTTAACATGGAGCATATTCCCACAGTTGTCACATCGGGTCCATAATGCTTTCTTAGTACCAATATTCACGCTTCCGTCTCTTTCCCTCTCGCTTAAAACATAACCTTTGGTAGCTTTTTCGAAAGAAGCTCCGATTAATCCACCAATTTTTCGTTTATCTTCAAACCAATTCCTTACAGACATAGGAATCTCCTCATCATTTTTTATAACTCAATCATTTGAAAAAAAAAAAAGATTTGATTTGATCGAATTCGATCTTATGAATGAAATGAAGAAAATTTCGAGGATTTATTCACGATAGAAACGTCCGGATCATCGTTTTCTTGGAACGAATGCCAAATCAATGTCAGGTCCAATTCGGAAAGTGAACTCATGAATTGATTATTCGTCCGATTCAATAATATGTTAAGAATCTATGAGTACCTATCCAACTATCTAAAAGAAAAGTTCTAAAAATAAGAAACAATGGATATGATTATTTCTTTTTATCATAGACTACCTGTTCTCAAAACATTAGTCTTGTTTCTTCGTAAGAATCGGAAGGAGGGATTTGAACCCTCAGGTTGATGGACTGAAATGACCATACGATTCTATCCGCTAAACAACCAATCCTAGTTAAAAGGGCACATAAAGAGTATCAGGAAATAGGTTGTTTCCCGATACTCTTTATACGTTTCGTGGGGTTGATCTAACAAGTAATATTTGTGGATGTTTGATAGAGTTATAACGTATCAATTGTTTCATATTCAAATTTGATTTCTTTCCACACTTCACAAGCAGCAGCCAATTCGGGACTCCATTTAGCAGCTTCGCGAATAATCTCATTACCTTCACGAGCAAGATCACGTCCTTCATTGCGGGCTTGTACACAAGCTTCTAGAGCAACTCGATTAGCAACAGCGCCCGGTGCGTTTCCCCAAGGATGTCCCAAAGTTCCTCCACCAAACTGTAGGACAGAATCGTCTCCGAAGATTTCTGTTAGTGCGGGCATGTGCCACACATGTATACCCCCGGAGGCTACGGGCAGCACGCCTGGCATGGATACCCAATCCTGGGTGAAGTAGATACCACGACTCCGGTCTTTCTCGATATAATCGTCACGAAGTAAATCGACAAACCCCAAAGTGACTTCTCGTTCTCCTTCGAGTTTTCCGACTACGGTTCCTGCATGGATGTGGTCCCCACCAGACATGCGTAGAGCTTTAGCCAATACGCGGAAATGCATACCGTGGTTTCTTTGTCTGTCGATAACGGCATGCATTGCACGGTGAATATGTAAAAGCAATCCATTATCTCTACAGTAAAAAGCCAAACTAGTATTTGCGGTGAATCCTCCAGTCAGATAGTCGTGCATGACAATGGGTGCCCCTAGTTCCCTAGCGAAGACTGCTCTTTTCAACATTTCCTCGCAATGTCCCGCAGTAGCGTTTAAGTAATGCCCCTTAATTTCGCCAGTTTCAGCCTGAGACTTGAAAAGAGCTTCTGCTACAAACAAGAAACGATCCCTCCAACGCATAAACGGTTGGGAATTAACGTTTTCATCATCCTTGGTGAAATCCAGTCCGCCACGGAGGCATTCATAGACAGCTCTACCATAATTTTTGGCAGATAGCCCCAGCTTGGGCTTAATTGTACATCCTAATAAAGGCCGACCATATTTGTTCAATTTGTCCCTTTCGACTTGGATACCATGAGGAGGACCAAGGAAGGTTTTCGAATAAGCAGGAGGGATTCTCAGATCTTCTAAACGTAAGGCCCGTAAGGCTTTGAATCCGAATACATTACCTACAATGGAGGTGAGCAAATTAGTAACGGAACCTTCTTCAAACAAATCCAAAGGATAAGCTACATATGCTATGTATTGATTTTCCTCCCCAGCAACGGGTTCAATATCGTAGCATCGACCTTTGTAACGATCAAGACTGGTGAGCCCATCAGTCCAGACTGTGGTCCACGTACCTGTAGAAGATTCTGCAGCTACAGCAGCTCCAGCTTCTTCCGCAGGTACTCCGGGTTGTGGGGTCATTCGAAAAGCTGCTAAGATATCAGTATCTTTTGTTTCATATTCGGGAGTGTAGTAGGTCAATCGATAATCTCTAACACCAGCTTTGAATCCAATACCTGTTTTAGTCTCCGTTTGTGGTGACATGGGTTCCTCCCTACGACTTGAGTGGTGAATCCTGCAAAGACAAGATCTGCTCGACATGGGTGAAGTAATCCGAATCGGAGCGCGACACGGGTCTAACGAGACTCAAAAAAACCTGACCTGTTGAAAGAATGTCCCAAGTCTGGGACATAAATATTTTATAATGCATTTCGGTCGGAGTGCAACTGAAATTTATTGAATGACTGGAATTCCAAAATTCTAGGACATCTCAATACATTGACTCAGTAATCCTTTCATAGTTAGACTGATCGATAGAGAAAAAAAGCTATTAAACACAATATATGGTCCGTTTGGACGAACAGGCAAGTCGCAAGAACGAACAGAAAAATATTATACAAACAATTGGCAAGAAATTAATAGATATCTATTAATTTCTTGCCAATTGTTTGTATAATATTTTTCATCTACCCATCTCTTCGTTTTTGTCCATAGAAAAAAGTTCTCTTTTCAAAAATTAGAAAGAGTGAAAAATTTGTTTGTGCGGTAAAATTTGAAGATTTTTTAGCACTCGTTTATCCATGACATGATTAGTTACCGGATACTTCTATTGATTCAATAATCGAATAAAGATAATACACCAAAATAGTTATGAGAATCGGCTTTTTCTATTTCGGTATTTCCAATTTGATGGAAAAAAATGTGGGATATATTACCCAGATCATCGGACCAGTATTAGATGTGGCTTCTGCCCCAGATAAAATGCCCAATATCTATAATTCTTTAGTAGTTAGAGGAAAAAATGCGGCAGGTCAAGAGATTAATGTTACTCGTGAAGTGCAACAATTATTGGGAAATAACGAAGTCAGGGCTGTAGCAATGAGTGCTACGGATGGTTTGACGAGGGGCATGGATGTCACCGATACGGGGGCTCCCCTTAGTGTTCCCGTTGGTGAGGTCACTCTTGGTCGAATATTTAATGTTCTTGGTGAACCCGTGGATAACTTAGGACCTGTAGAAGGCGGTACAACGTTTCCAATTCATAGGTCCGCCCCTGCGTTTACACAGTCGGATACTAAACTGTCTATATTTGAAACAGGAATCAAGGTTGTGGATCTTTTGGCTCCATACCGTCGAGGGGGAAAGATCGGTTCGTTCGGAGGGGCCGGAGTGGGAAAAACCGTTCTTATCATGGAATTGATCAATAATATCGCCAAAGCTCATGGAGGCGTATCCGTATTTGGCGGAGTGGGGGAACGTACCCGTGAAGGTAATGATCTTTATATGGAAATGAAGGAATCGAAAGTCATTAACGAACAGAATGTATCAGAATCAAAAGTGGCTTTGGTTTATGGTCAGATGAACGAACCCCCAGGAGCTCGTATGAGAGTTGGTTTAACCGCTTTAACAATGGCTGAGTATTTTCGAGATGTCAACAAACAAGATGTATTATTATTCATTGATAACATTTTTCGCTTTGTCCAAGCGGGATCAGAAGTTTCTGCTTTATTAGGTAGAATGCCCTCCGCTGTGGGTTACCAACCAACCCTTGGTACAGAAATGGGATCTTTACAGGAAAGAATTACTTCGACTAAAGAAGGATCAATAACATCCATTCAAGCTGTTTATGTGCCTGCGGATGATTCGACCGACCCGGCTCCCGCTACAACATTTGCGCATTCAGACGCTACAACCGTGCTATCCAGAGGTTTAGCTGCTAAAGGTATTTACCCCGCCGTAGATCCCTCAGATTCGACTTCGACTATGTTACAACCTTGGATCGTGGGTGAGGAACACTACGAAACGGCGCAGGGGGTTAAGCAGACCTTGCAGCGCTACAAAGAACTTCAAGATATTATAGCCATTCCAGGACTGGATGAATCATCAGAGGAGGACCGTTTAACGGTAGCTCGGGCCCGAAAGATAGAGCGTTTCTCGTCACAACCATTTTTTGTAGCAGAAGTCTTTACTGGGTCTCCGGGCAAATACGTTAGTTTGGTAGAAACCATCAAAGGATTTCAAATGATTCTTTCTGGAGAATCGGATAATCTTCCCGAGCAAGCTTTTTACTTAGTTGGTAACATTGACGAAGCTACTAGGAAAGCCACAACTTTACAAGTGGAGGGTCAATAAAAGTATGGGACTGAATCTACGTGTAATGGCCCCTAATCGAATCGTTTGGAATTCTGAAGTTCGGGAAATCATTTTATCGACGAGCAGTGGACGGGTTGGTGTATTGCCCAATCACGCACCGCTTCTTACAGCTTTGGATATGGGAGTGTCAAAGATACGTCATGATGAACAGTGGTCTACGATGGCACTAATGGGCGGTTTCGCTATGATAGACGATAACCAAGTAACAATACTTGTTAATGAAGCGGAACGAGCTACTGAAATTGATCCCGAAGAAGCTCGAGAGACGTTTCGGACAGCTCAGGCTAACTCAGCTAAGGCCCAAGGGAAAAAAGAGATGATCGAGGCTAACTTGATATTCAAAAGGGCCAAAGCTCGATTAGAAGCTTTAGATCCTAATTAATTACAGTTTTTCTATCTCCTAAATTGTGAGAAACAAAAATTGGAACGATTCAAGAAGAAAAAATGATTTAAGTAAATAGATATTCCTTCGGGAGTGCCACGAATTTCCGCACTTACCCCAAAAGATTATCTCAAATCATAGAACTTATTAGGTATCGACGTAACATAGTATGGTACCTAATAAGTTTTACCTACTATTGGATTCGAACCAATGACTCTCGCCGTATGAAAGCGATACTCTAACCGCTGAGTCAAGTAGGCCTTTTCTCTCCCTGTTATTCCATTATACTTGGTGGAATGATCGAAAACAACGGTGATATCAACAAATAGTGGATCTAAGTTGTAAAAGAAAAAAGAAATATGTTCCTTTTTTTTTCTATTATTCTCAATTTTTCCGTGCATGATTCATTTTTATTGACAAAATAGGTTTAGTATGTATATACTAATTTTAGTAGATTCTATAAAGTTAAACTGATCAGGTCAAGGGCTATAGCTCAGCGGTAGAGCACCTCGTTTACACGTGCGCCGATGCTTTTTGAAAGGATTCATCGATGTTCAACCGATTCACTCATAAGGTTTTGCGTGAAAAATCTCTGTCTTACTTCATTAGCTAGAGGTATTGAAAAGAACATTAGCATGACAGAAGATGTAATCTTAAAAAGATTCTTAAGTTGATATGGTAAATGGGTAATCCATTCTATGCTAGAGGTACTACTCACGAGGATATTAACAAAATCTCTTCTTCGTTTTATGAGCTCCGAGGTGTAAGGAATCTCATATACCTCTTCCAAGCGATAGAGAGCTTTTCTTAAAAAAGCACAAATTTGTCCCTGAATAGCAAACCTACGTCAACGCTAATAATCCTTTCAAGACACTTCGGGATTGCTTTGCCTATGTTATCAAACACTACTCGGGTAAGCATACGGAATCATCTTATTATCTCTCTTAATTAAAACAAAGAAGATTGGTGCATCGAAAAGGTCTGTTTATTCCGCTTCATGAATAAGCGACGTGTCGATATGAGAGCCCAATGCTTTGAAAGGAGCATGTTGGGTTCGTAAAGCAGATCATTATTGGAATAATGGGATTTATTACATAAGCATTTCCTTAATCTATTTTGATTTGCATAACCGAGAATGTCTACGGTTCGAATCCGTATAGCCCTAGTTTTATATAAAGATTTTGTTAAAGCAATTTTTCAATAGAATCAAATAGTTTATTAGTAATAAGTACTAGAATTCTGATAAGCGGGGGTTCCTAAAAGAGACTTAAAGAATAGCTATGGGATGAAAAGTCCATCAATCAGCCGAGTATTCTTCAGAAAATCAAACTGAAGTTTTTAGCTCGATAATATTTGAACCTGGTCCACTGAGGTAGGGACATATTACTTGTGCATTTATATTCAACACATGCTATAGTCATTTACCACAAGTTTTGTCTCCTCGTGTCACGAATGACCCAAAATCTCATATATTAGGCCGTATCTGATTTATCATTCATTCGTTGTTACGGGGATGGACAACTTAACTTAGAAGTAATTGACACCTGAATACTATTACGCAATAGAATAGATCATACTTGGAAATCTCCTTCTCCCTATCTTATAACTGTTATAACTGCAAACTGATTAAGTATTTTTTCTATCTGCTTTGCCAGCCAATGTGATCCTTAAGCGAGGGAGAAGAATTTGAACCAAAAGGAGTATGCGAATGTTTTTGCTCCACAAGCACGATACTCTATGGATCTTCTTACTAATCTCCATTTTCGTCCCTTACTTAGCTTTTTCAGTTCCCAAATTTATTGCGCCTGTCCGTAAAGGACCAGAAAAGTTGGCAAGCTACGAATCGGGTATAGAACCAAAAGGGGACATCTGGATCCGGTTTCAAATTCGCTATTATATGTTCGCCCTAGTTTTTGTTATCTTCGACGTCGAGACGATCTTTCCCTATCCCTGGGCTATAAATTTCCAAGAATTGGGCCCATTTGCTTTTATTGAGGTGATTATCTTTATACTTATATCAATAGTTGGCTTGTCCCATGCATGGCGAAAAGGAGCGTCAGAATGGTCTCAATCTCCAAATTTTTGAGTGATAACCGTCAAATCAATATTCGTGAAACTCAATTGATAAATTCTATAGAATCTTTCTTTCCTGAACAATACCCTTCTAATTCAATTTTTTTAGCTAATTTGAACGATTTTTCCAATTGGTCTAGACTCTCTAGTTTGTGGCCACTTCTCTATGGTACCAGCTGTTGCTTCATTGAATTCGCTTCACTAATTGGATCACGATTTGACTTTGACCGATACGGACTAGTGCCGAGATCCAGTCCTAGGCAGGCGGATCTTTTAATAACGGCTGGTACGATAACCACGAAAATGGCCCCGTCTTTGGTTAGATTGTATGAGCAGATGCCAGAGCCCAAATATGTGATTGCAATGGGTGCCTGCACAATTACCGGGGGCATGTTCAGTACAGATTCCTACACAACTGTTCGCGGGGTGGACAAATTAATCCCTGTGGATATTTATTTGCCGGGTTGTCCACCGAAACCAGAAGCTATTATCGATGCTGTGACAAAACTTCGCAAAAAAATGGCTGGGGAAAAAAATAAGGATCGGATTGATCGATACAATCGAAGAAAGTATTTCACGTTGACTCATAAATTTGTTGTACCCAATCTCGATATTAGTTCATACGATTATCGAATGTACGATTCATCCCCAAAGTTTTTAACAGATATATCTTTAGAAACGTTTTTAGAGGTTGTGAAAGACAAAAGTGAGGGATCCGTATCAGGAACCGACATATGAATGATTAGGTGTCAGCCAATATGAATTCCGATAGTGAAAAAATGTTTGATACCAACACACAGAGTCCATTATCTACTTGGTTAACTAAACACAGGTTAGCTCATAGACCTTTAGGTTCTGATTATCGAGGTGTTGAGATCCTGCAAGTAAGAGCGGAGGAATGGTCATCTGTAGCTGTTGCCCTATATGCATATGGTTTTAACTATCTTCGATCTCAATGTGCCTATGACAGAACCCCAGGAGGTTTTTTAGTTAGTGTTTATCACTTAACACGAATGGAAGATAATGCGGATCAACCTGAAGAAGTATGTATAAAAATATTGGTTTCGAGAACAAACCCTAGGATACCTTCAGTCTATTGGATCTGGAAAAGCTGTGATTTTCAAGAGCGAGAGTCCTACGATATGTTGGGAATCATTCATGATGGTCATCCGAATTTCAAACGTATATTAATGCCAGAAAATTGGATTGGTTGGCCTTTGCGTAAAGATTATGTCGTGCCTGACTTTTACGAACTACAGGATCCTTATTGAGACGTGGAACTAATTTCAATTTGATTTTGTATTACAAAGTAGACCTGAATGAATGGGTACACATTAACTGGAAAACTTCCACTATTGTTTCAATTGATCCGTTAATGGTTGTTATCATCCCCATTGCAGTGCTATCAATATCTGGAAGAAATGAGATTGTTTTTCTTTCCTTGTTTTCTCCCAACTGGTTATATATGCCAGGAACCAGATTCGAACTGATGACACGAGGATTTTCAGTCCTCTGCTCTACCAACTGAGCTATCCCGGCCAATTAATCAATAATTATTTCTTTTCTTTTTTTTTTTTTCAATGGATTGAATTACTACTCTTTTTGCTGACTCAAACCCGTGAATTAGTGTAGAGGAACTCTGAACTTCCAATTTGTACAAGTGAACCCTTTGGACGAGTTCAAAAACTCAAGGGTTCACTTGTAAACCATCAATAATAAGAAGATTCGTAGTGAAATGTCAATACGTTGGCCTAATTCGGTTAAGCTTCGGATTTTAACATAGCAACTATCCGTATCTATGACTTTAACGTATGACTTTTTCTCAAGAAACTGGTAAATCTTTTGAATAGAAAAGGTTGCTTATTGAGATACACTTTTCTTTTCCCTGTCGGGAGCATATACTCCAACGAACTCTTACAAGCCAGGAATTTTGTCACTTTTGCCCCTATATTATTTATTGGGGATAGAGGGACTCGAACCCTCATGGTTCTACAAAAACCAACGGATTTTCCTTCTACTGCAATTTGCATTGCTGTTTCCACGAACAACGCAGAATTGGACTCTACCTCAATTCGTGGCTTTCCATCAATCTTCACTTTTTCTAAGAAACTATTCTCTGTTTGCAAAGAAAACGGATGAAAAACAAAGAAACGGAACAATCTAATGATCAATAGGAATTGAAGAAATTGAATAACTATCTCTTTGATTAGCCAATCCTTTCTAAGAAAAAGTTTTTGTTAGGTTTTTTCTACAGCGAGTGATTATCAAAAATAAGATCCTCGTTTTTTTTTTATTTGAGGAGATAAAACCCTGACCTAATTTCTGGAGTGTTCACCTGCTGGAATTGCCCCCATCGAGTCTCTGCACCTATCTCACTTATCCTAAGGATATCACCCCGGATCTGAGATTTGGCTCAGGATTGCCCACCAAATAATCCTAGGTTTCCCTGAATCTGAGAGCTACCACTCGGTACGTTTCCATACCTAGGCTCAATTCGGTTGAGTCCGCAGCGTCTACCATTTCGCCATATCCCCTCCTAAGCCCCAAGATAACAAAACTAAATGTTTGATCAATTTCAAGAATTTTTTTTTTTTCAATTCAGAGTAAAGAAGAAAAAGCAACTCTTTTGAATATATGGTCAATTCTTACATGTTGCTTGTTTATTCATGAGAATTATACCTTAATATTTTGATCAAATCAAGAAATTGGTTCCGAAAAGAGCAAAAAGGGCTTGGTTTTGCTCGATACTCATAACTAATCAATGTGACTCATCACGATTGCACGTTCCTTTTAGAGTATGGGAGTTTTGCACCTCCCAATTCGAGAAGACCCGTCCAGTATTTGTGAAGGAATTTGATTCAAATTCAAAAGCATTCCAATTATCAATCAAAGGTTACTGGTTCGATTCTAAAAAATCTAATGGATAGTAATGAAAAAGAGAATTAATTTTGTTAGTTCCTTTTTAGCTATTTTTTCTTGTCAGAGAATTTGAACCTTTAAGAAACTGAAACTTCGTTTGTCTCCATTCTATTATATGCTATGATTGTTGTATATACCGAACTTGATGAGAGAGAGTTAAACGAGTGGTACTTGCAGCATCATCTTTACTCTGATCTTCAAACATCTGATTTTCAGTTGCAATACGTTTACGGAAAAGGAGCCCCTATGTCTCGATATCGAGGACCTCGCTTGAAAATAGTACGTCGTCTGAAGGATTTACCTGGGCTTACGAGCAAGACGTCAAACCCAAAGAAAACACGGATCGATGGTGACCCGTCTGTTTCGAGAAAAACATCTCAATTTTGTATACGATTAGAAGCTAAGCAGAGATTACGTTTCAACTACGGATCAACAGAACGCCAATTACTTAGATATATTCGAATTGCTAGGAAAGCCGAGGGTTCAACGGGTCAGGTATCATTACAATTGCTTGAAATGCGCTTGGATAATATCGTTTTTCGATTGGGTATGGCCCCCACTATCCCCGCAGCCAGACAATTGGTTAATCATAGACACATTCCAGTGAATAATCGTATAGTGGATATACCAAGCTATCGTTGTAAACCCAAAGATATTATTGCTTCGAAAGGTTTACTAACCCCTTCTGGGTCTGGGACACTCAAATCTATTGGTACCGAATCCTTCAAGAGGAATGAAATACCGGATCATTTGACTCTTTTTGCAACAGAAGCTGATCAAACAAAAGGATCGGTGAATGGGATCGTGAATCGAGAATCTATCCATTTGAATATCAATGAATTGCTAGTTGTCGAGTATTATTCTCGCAAAGCTTAATAAGAAAAGTCTTTAAATTCTAAAAACTTTTTGTGTGTTTTTTCTTTTACTAGATCTACTATTTTGATCTTCACGACGTGAAAGTGTCATAAGTGCAAATTGAAATGTTGAATTGAATTGGAAAGAGTGTCAACTCAGCAGAACGAACGGCTTTCAACAAGAGCTTTACACTTTTTTAGAAAAATAATTGACGTTGTTTTGATAGTAAAGGACTCTTTTTTATAGGTTGGTCGACGTACCTCCTCTCGTAGTTTCAGCTTAGACTATATCAAATCCCCAAGCTGGATCTTCGGGAATCCATAATTTGTTTAAATACTTTAAAAGAGGGGGATCCAAAGACTGAAAAAAAAGGGAAAGGGAGGGATTCGAACCCTCGGTAGACGGGGGCCTACATAGCATTTCCAATGCTACACCTTAAACCACTCGGTCACCTTTCCCGTCATGCAGAAGACCATGCACATAGTGTAGCGATTCAAATAGCAGTGTGACAACATAATCCAATACTTGTTGTTTGGGGAGGCAAAACGGGGGCACTAGATTTCATTACAGGTTGTCATTTCCCAATTGTTATTGCTATTGAAAAGTGGAACCCAAATAAGCCATTGAAACACGGAAAATAGCTCGGTTCCAAAAATAAAAGTTTTGACACTTATTAAATATTTTCCGTCGGTAGTTCTTAAAAAAACTTTGGATATTTTCTTCCCGTAGGTAAAGACCTAGGAATCTAGTACGAAATTCATGGCCTCGTACCTTCGATGATAAATTTCCGTTTTATGCAACGCCCACAATATTGTTTTTTATTGTACACAGAATAATCCAGAAGGGTCTCTTGACCTTGAAAGTGTAGCAAATGATGTGATAGAAAGAGAAGAATCTAGAAATATACAGATCTATTATTTAGATTTTTTACCTATGTATTATAAACAACAAGATTTCTTCTTGCAAAGTGCCCGCTGGTTTAATGATTCAGTAATAAGCGTAACAAAGAACAATATCTATGAAAGAATTTAATTAATTATGCCTAGATCTCAAAGAAACGATAATTCTATTGATAAAACTTTCACAATTCTAGCAGACACCTTATTGCAAATTTTACCAACGAGTAAAAGAGAAAGAGAAGCTTCTATTTATTATAGGGATGGTGCGATTCGAAATAGAAATTAATCATCTTCCTTTTGTACCAAATTGAGAAAATTACAATCTTAATAGATCCGCTTCTGGTGAAGGTGTGTTGGTTGATAAACAAGTCCTTCCGTCGTGTATCCACGATTGATGCAACCCCCACTGCTCCCGCTCCGATCTCTGGCGGATCGTAGTATTAAGCAGGGGTTAGACGCATAAAAGTATCCGCGATGCACAAATCTGTGGGTAAGTATAGGGGATAAGCATCACGTGTAGGAACTGACAACACAAAGTCTTCGTTACTATTTGGAATACATATCATACTTTTGTGAAATGGATCCATCATGATTGGGGCAGCAAAAACCCATCCCGTTTGTACCTCGGATACCCCTGAAATCATCGGAGACTGTCGGGGTAGCTAATCCCCGCAACACGCGAAGCGTCGGAAACGAAGAAATTGTCATAAGATCTCTTAAAGGCATTAGGGTACCGTATCTTACTATTGCACGGGTACGGTCCTATTGACAAGAGAATTCTTGACAAGAAGGATGGCTAGAGATCAGTATTCTTGGAAACACTAGCCCCTGCTTCTGAATGAAATAGCCTGTAGGTAGAATCGGTTCCAAACATTCTTCCCTGGTTGTATATCAAAAGCAGGAGGAGCCGTATGAGATGAAAATCCCAAGTACGGTTTCGTAACGGAGCTCATTATGTGGGCGACCGTAACGGATGTCAGCTCAATCTGAAGGAGAATATGCTGAAGCATTACAAAGCTATTACAGAGCGATGCGTTTAGAGACTGATCCTTATGATCGAAGTTACATACTTTATAATGTGGGTCTTATTCATACAAGTAATGGCAAACACGCAAAAGCCTTGGAATATTACTTCCAAGCATTGGAACGAAATCCGTTTTTGCCACAGGCTCTTAATAATATGGCTGTGATCTGTCATTACGTGCGATTATCTCTGCTACAGGATCTGCCAGTTCGTAACTGTTTTGGCGAAAAAGGCTTTCCACAAGCATATTTCTAAGCAAGAAATATCTCAAGCTGTGAGATTTAGTATCCCTCAAGGCGACCTGGGTTTGGGGTGCACGACAAGAGCCTCAAAATACTATGGATAATCGAGTGAATCGAGAAAAGTAGCACCGTAAAGATTCGTTATTGAAAATCTGGGTTGATACAGTAAAATGGGTGGTCTACCCAAGTCAAGGGGTTATACAATTGATTTTTGTAAGAAAATCAGTTGTAGAGAAGTGACAGACCACGGTGCAGCATCGAGTCCTATAAGAAGAACAAAAAGAAAATATTAAAACGGATCCTTAGAGCAGGATAGTTAGTTCTTGTGTAAAGGGACTAGGAGTATGGAAAAGATTCTATTCTGGTTGTACAGAATTAGAAACCACTATTATCAACTAATGCTTATTTCTCCATGACTGGGAGAAAAGACGAATCTTTCACTATCATTAATCTATCAATCGGTAGACTTTCATTAGGAGTAACTAAAAGGGGCAGAAAGAATTCGCAAGAATACCTTGAGCCGTACGAGATAGGAAACTCTCGAGTCCGGTTCTTAGGGAGGGTCCCCCCACAGTGGGAGGTTATCCATCCCGATCGAGGGGAACAGGCCATTCAACAAAAAGATGCAGGAGCTTCAGAGGCTTGGTTCGATCAGGCTGCTGAGTATTGGAAACGAGCAATAGCACTTTCCCCAGGTAATTACATCGAAGCACAAAATTGGTTAAAAATTACAGGGCGCTACTCCGGGGGGGGGTAAATAGAGATTGATAATCAGCAAGAAGAGTTGAGGCAAACGAGTTGATAAGAATCAAAAACGTTTTTCGTTCCCTATTTGTATTTGGACCCCTCCCCTATAAATATTTAAACCCTAGAGCTTCTCAAACAAATAGTTCGTTCCGCAAGGTCCATGAAGCACTTATGAGCCATGTAATAATAAGATTAAATGCCTGCCACGGATGAATCTTCTACCATAGACGTTCCAGTTTTAAACTCATAGAGGAGAAGGGTATTCTATATTATAGAAATCCAATCTCTTAGAAGTTTTGTATCTCCTGTCGGTAGGTTGTTGCTATCCTTCGTCCAAAGAGAGGAGAATCTCGATGACTATTCGTTCACCGGAACCAGAAGTCAAGATTATGGTGGAAAAGGATCCCGTAAAAACTTCTTTTGAGAAATGGGCTCAACCGGGGCATTTCTCAAAAACTTTAGCTAAGGGTCCGAGTACGACCACGTGGATCTGGAACTTACACGCTGATGCTCATGACTTCGATAGTTACACCAACGATTTGGAGGATATATCCCGTAAAATATTTAGTGCTCATTTTGGTCAACTAGCCATTATTTTCATTTGGTTAAGTGGTATGTACTTCCACGGAGCTCGTTTCTCGAATTACGAGGCGTGGCTAGATGATCCGACCCACGTAAAGCCTAGCGCTCAAGTGGTTTGGCCGATAGTCGGTCAGGAAATACTGAACGGAGATGTTGGAGGGGGATTCCAGGGAGTACAAATAACATCTGGATTTTTTCAGATATGGCGAGCAGGCGGAATAACCAACGAGTTACAACTGTATTGCACTGCCATAGGCTCCTTAACTTTCGCGGGCTTAATGTTTTTTGCCGGTTGGTTCCACTACCACAAAGCGGCTCCTAAATTGTCCTGGTTTCAAGATGTAGAATCGATGCTAAACCATCATTTAGCAGGCTTGTTAGGGCTAGGTTCCTTAGGTTGGGCGGGACACCAAGTCCACGTTTCTTTACCCATCAACCAACTCCTAGATGCAGGAGTTGATCCTAAAGAGATACCTCTTCCTCACGAACTTATTCTTAATCGTGATCTTATGGCTCAAATATATCCCAGTTTTGCAAAGGGATTGACTCCCTTTTTCACACTCGACTGGTCGGAATATTCAGATTTTCTAACTTTTCGGGGAGGATTAAATCCAGTAACGGGGGGATTATGGTTGACTGATACGGCGCATCACCACCTAGCCATTGCTGTTCTTTTTCTGGTAGCTGGTCACATGTACAGAACAAATTGGGGTATCGGACACGCAACGAGAGAGATTCTTGAAGCCCACAAGGGTCCTTTTACTGGTGAAGGTCACAAAGGTCTTTACAAAATTTTGACTACTTCGTGGCACGCTCAATTAGCAATCAATCTCGCCATGCTGGGATCCCTTACGATTATAGTGGCTCATCATATGTATGCCATGCCTCCTTACCCATACCTAGCTACTGATTATGCGACGCAATTATCCCTGTTTACGCATCACATGTGGATAGGTGGTTTCTTAATAGTCGGTGCAGCCGCACACGCAGCCATTTGTTTGGTAAGGGACTATGATTCGACTAGTCAATATAATAATTTATTAGATCGTGTCATTCGGCACCGTGACGCTATAATCTCACACCTCAACTGGGTATGCATATTCCTGGGTTTTCACAGTTTTGGTCTGTATATTCATAACGATACAATGAGTGCCTTGGGTCGTCCCCAAGACATGTTTTCCGATACTGCTATTCAGTTACAACCCATATTTGCCCAGTGGATACAAAACACTCATGCTTCCGCTCCTGGTTCAACCGCACCTAATGCGACTGAGGGTACCAGCCTAACTTGGGGTGGTGGCGAACTGGTAGCGGTGAGTGGTAAAGTTGCTCTATCACCCATTCCATTGGGTACAGCAGATTTTTTGGTGCACCACATCCACGCATTTACTATTCACGTTACTGTATTAATTCTATTGAAGGGTGTTTTGTTTGCCCGGAGTTCCCGCCTAATACCTGATAAAGCAAATCTTGGTTTCCGCTTTCCCTGTGATGGACCGGGTAGAGGAGGTACCTGCCAGGTGTCTGCATGGGATCATGTTTTTCTGGGATTATTCTGGATGTATAACTCCATTTCTGTTGTGATATTCCACTTTAGCTGGAAAATGCAATCCGATGTATGGGGTAATGTGAGTGAGCAGGGAGTAGTTAACCATATAACCGGGGGAAACTTCGCCCAGAGTTCGACAACAATTAATGGATGGCTACGCGATTTCCTATGGGCACAAGCTTCCCAAGTTATTCAATCATATGGTTCTTCTCTCTCAGCATATGGTCTATTGTTTTTAGGAGCCCATTTTGTTTGGGCCTTTAGCTTAATGTTCCTATTCAGTGGTCGTGGATACTGGCAAGAACTAATTGAATCAATTGTTTGGGCCCATAACAAATTGAGGGTCGCTCCTGTCACACAGCCTAGGGCCTTGAGTATTGTACAAGGACGCGCTGTAGGGGTGGCTCATTACCTCCTGGGTGGAATTGCTACAACATGGGCATTCTTCCTAGCAAGAATCATTGCAGTGGGATAATGGCTAGGAGGATTCGAGGAACACTATGGCATCAAGATTTCCAAAGTTCAGCCAGGGTCTGTCCCAAGACCCAACTACTCGTCGTATCTGGTTCGGTATAGCCACTGCGCATGACTTCGAGAGTCACGATGATATTACCGAGGAAAGACTCTACCAAAAAATATTTGCCTCTCATTTTGGTCAGTTAGCTATAATTTTTCTTTGGACCTCAGGAAATTTATTCCACGTGGCTTGGCAGGGTAATTTTGAAGCGTGGGTGCAAGACCCATTACATGTAAGACCAATTGCTCATGCTATTTGGGATCCACACTTCGGTCAACCAGCTGTAGAAGCTTATACTCGAGGAGGGGCTACGGGTCCGGTAAATATCGCTTATTCTGGTGTATACCAGTGGTGGTATACTATCGGTTTACGCGACAATCAAGATCTTTACAACGGAGCTATTTTCTTACTAGCCGTTTCCGCTTTGTTCCTATCAGCGGGTCGGTTGCACTTACAACCCAAATGGAAACCAAACCTTTCCTGGTTCAAAAATGCTGAGTCTCGCCTCAATCATCATTTATCGGGACTTTTCGGTGTAAGCTCCTTGGCTTGGTCGGGACACTTAATTCATGTAGCTATTCCCGAATCCAGAGGCGGACACGTAAGATGGGCAAATTTACTCACTGCATCTCCACATCCCCAAGGGTTAGGACCATTTTTTTCAGGTCAGTGGAGTATTTACGCACAGAATCCAGATTCCAACGAACATTTATTTAATAGTGCTCAAGGAGCAGGAACCGCTATTCTAACATTTCTGGGAGGATTTCATCCGCAGACTCAGAGTCTATGGCTGACCGATATTGCTCATCATCACCTAGCCATTGCTGTTGTGTTTATCATCGCTGGCCACATGTACAGAACAAATTTTGGGATTGGACATAGCATAAAGGAGATCCTGGAGTCACATCTTCCGCCGGGGGGCAGATTGGGACGTGGACATAAAGGACTTTATGATACAGTCAACAATTCACTACATTTCCAGTTAGGACTTGCTCTCGCTGCTTTAGGGGTCATCACTTCCTTAGTGGCACAACATATGTATTCCTTACCCGCTTATGCTTTTATAGCACAAGATTTTACCACCCAAGCCGCACTTTATACCCATCACCAATATATTGCTGGGTTTATCATGGTAGGGGCTTTTGCACATGGGGCCATATTCTTTATTAGGGATTATGATCCGGAACAAAACAAAGACAATGTATTGTCAAGAATGTTGGAGCATAAAGAAGCAATAATATCCCATTTAAGTTGGGCTAGCTTATTCCTAGGTTTCCACACTCTAGGTCTTTACGTACATAACGATGTCATGCTAGCCTTCGGAACTCCAGAAAAACAGATTCTTATTGAGCCCGTTTTTGCACAATGGATACAATCCACTCACGGCAAAGTCTCGTATGGTTTTGACGTACTTCTATCCTCGACAGACAGCCCAGCATTAAAAGCTGGTCAGAGCTTATGGTTACCCGGTTGGTTAGATGCTATTAATAATAATAGTAACTCATTATTTTTAAGTATTGGACCCGGAGATTTTTTGGTTCACCACGCTATTGCTTTGGGTTTACACACAACCACGTTGATTCTAGTGAAAGGTGCTTTAGATGCGCGTGGTTCCAAACTCATGCCAGATAAAAAAGAATTTGGTTATAGTTTTCCTTGTGACGGACCGGGTAGGGGAGGTACCTGCGATATATCAGCCTGGGACGCTTTCTACTTAGCCGTTTTCTGGATGCTAAATACCATTGGGTGGGTCACCTTCTACTGGCACTGGAAGCACATCACTCTGTGGCAGGGAAACGTTGCTCAATTTAATGAATCCTCTACATATTTAATGGGCTGGTTGAGAGATTATTTATGGCTAAATTCGTCACAACTTATTAATGGTTACAACCCCTTCGGCATGAACAGTTTATCCGTTTGGGCATGGATGTTTCTTTTTGGGCATCTCGTTTGGGCTACTGGATTCATGTTTCTCATATCCTGGCGAGGCTACTGGCAAGAATTGATTGAAACCCTGGCTTGGGCCCACGAGCGCACACCCCTAGCTAATTTGATACGATGGAAAGATAAACCAGTAGCTCTTTCAATCGTTCAAGCACGATTAGTGGGTTTGGCACATTTTTCTGTAGGTTACGTATTCACCTACGCCGCATTCCTCATTGCATCTACATCCGGTAAATTTGGTTAAATATCAAAAAAAAAAAAATAGAGTGTTTCCATTTATGTATACTCGCTATTCTGCCCTTGCGTTGAGCTTACCTTTGGATTCTTTCAAAACAAAGGTAAGCTCAACCCGTTTCGTTCACGACTTAAACTTATTCTTGAGAAAAAAAAAAAAAGTAGGATAGAAGGGAAAATTATGAATATAGTTGGTTCAATCCAAAATCTTATTTCAATATTTTTTATTGATTAATCATGGCAAAAAAGAGTCTTATTGAAAAAGAAAAAAGGAAAGAGAAATTGGTAAAGAAGTATGATTCTGTTCGTCAGTCCATGAAACGGGAGATGAAAAAGAGTTCATCAATACAAAAAAAGTTGGAGATTCTAGAAATGTTGCGATCCTTGCCGCGCAGCAGTACTCCCACTCGCTTACGTAATCGATGCTCCCTAACCGGACGACCTAGATCGAATTATCGATATTTTGGTTTATCCAGACACGTATTGCGTGAAATGGCACATGATTGTTTGTTACCTGGTTTAAAAAAATCAAGTTGGTGATTAAAGGGTAATCCCTCTTTACACTTCATACAGAGGAAATCCTTGAGGTAATTAAAGCCATTAGTCCCCTTCTCCATTTAGTATTTGACTAAGGAATTACTGATGTTCAATGTAATTATTGAAAAAAATGTATAATAATTACATTGAAGAGGGGGTTAGGCACGCGGGGTAGAGCAGCTTGGTAGCTCGCAAGGCTCATAACCTTGAGGTCACGGGTTCAAATCCTGTCTCCGCAAAGGAATATGTTCATTCATTTTGGAAATAGTCCGATATGACCCTAATCCCTTTAATTCAAATCCTTTTCTCCGTTGATTTACTGAATTAAAGCCCTATTTCTTAAGAATTTCAAGAAACAATAAACAAACTCTTTTAAGTCCTTCTATATACTTCTCTTAGGTTTCCATCTTGTAAATCAAAAGAAAAACGAAGAAATTGCTAAATACTTTTTATGACCCTTAGTTGCTCCCTTTGTTATATCTTCTTCTTATCGTTGTAGACAAGGTTATATATCTTGGAAGAATTGGTGAAACATTTTCTTTGATATTCGATCAAAGAGTTTTCCTTGAATTGCTTTTTCCAATGGAGAAAAAAGAACGGGGGGAATCTTTCAATGAAAGTTCAATGAAAGGATAAATTCAATTAATAGAAGGAGATAGTCTTGCTACAAGTGTTTTCCAATCAATGTATTCCAACAATGTATACCTACAATTTCAATAATGTATATCTACAAGCCCTTTTAACTCAGCGGTAGAGTAATGCCATGGTAAGGCATAAGACATCGGTTCGAGTCCGATAAAGGGCTAATTGAACATCTACTTGCAGAATTAGATTCCAAAATTAGGTTCGGTTTATTATTTTGTTCTCAATCCGTCTTTATCTATTTTTTGTATGTTATCAATATGTTATATCTTATTGCAACATTTATTATTATTAATATTATGCGCTACAGACAATACTGCGTTTTTTTTCATGGATATCAATTCAACTTCTTTTTTTGCAATAATCAATACGACATTATTAATATAATTAATGTAAAATTAATGACAAGGGTGGACTGCCAGGTAAAGTAACCCTCCCTCAGAATGTATTTCGAAGTCTTCTGAAAATTCTTATTTTCATTAATAAAAAAAGGATGGTAATAACAATAAAGGGTTCCGCCTTTTTTGGTATTCCTTCCCTGACCAATTCGAGCGAGAGCATTGAGAAAGATGAAGTGATCTACAGCAGATATATCTATTTCTTCTTCTATATATTTCTAAACATAACTTTTCATAAGTTAAGCAATTTGGTTATTCTTCTCGTGAGGATCTAATCTGGATCATTGCTACCTGCAGATTGCCATCACCATTCATAAATATTCTAAAGAATATCTTTTGTTCTCTGTGAAGGAAAGGTTTTGCCTCTGGAAGAGATTCCAACATCCGGAGAAATCTTTCCCGATTTCTCATAGGATTCCGGTGTAATGCCCTGTTTCCAAATCGGGGACCAAATCTTTTTTTTCCTCATTGGTTTGCCGACAATTTTGCATGTGATTCCTACCTATCCCGGTGGGTATGGGGTGTTTATCGACCACCCCCCCCCTCACACACATTAATCTAATTTTTTTGATTCAGCACCAAAAGCTTTCGAAATCTATTGAAGATTGGTAAAATAAACTTTGAGAAATGTATGAATCATAGTGGAGTGGGGAAAACACAGGTGCGGGTCGCAGCATAGGTATCTTATTACCCATCCCATCCATCTAATTACCTAATGAAAATCCCCCAACCGCCTCAAAAATCATGGAGGAGGAAAGGAATATCTTTTTGTTCGTTCAACCCTCTCCCATTTTTTTTTCCTGGAAAAAGTACTAGTTAGAGGTGGGGTATTAAACAACCGAACTGAAAAAAAAAAATTGAAAGAATACTACTAGTTGCTCGATCCAGAAGAATGTTCCTCTTGTGGGGTCTCGAACTGTGAGTAGGGATGGAGAGGGCTATCATTGGAACAAGTCAAGATTGACAAAATTATGGAAGAAGAGAGAGGTGTAACCACTTTTTGAAAAAGTTTCGCAAAACGAATTGTATCGGGAATGCGTCGACACCTATGCGTCGAACAAGCAGGAGGCTCAGGAGGATTGAGTAAGAAGAAATGAAAGAATCTACGAGCATTCCTGTAATGAATACAAGAAAGACTCTGGTCGAACGATCTTCGGAAAAGACAAAAACAAAAAGAGAAAATTTTGATCCCGAATTACAGTGACTCTACCGTATCACAAAGAGAAGGGATACCTAATTCTGGTTGCAAGAATTTAGTGAGGGAATAATCATGACCATCGCCATTGGGAAATCCTCTAAGGAGCCAAAAGATTTATTTGATAGTATGGATGATTGGTTAAGAAGGGACCGTTTCGTCTTTGTCGGTTGGTCCGGTTTGTTACTATTTCCTACCGCTTATTTGGCCCTGGGCGGTTGGTTCACCGGTACGACATTCGTTACTTCGTGGTACACCCATGGATTGGCTAGTTCCTACTTGGAAGGCTGTAACTTTTTAACCGCTGCTGTTTCAACTCCTGCAAATAGTCTGGCGCATTCTCTGCTCCTACTATGGGGTCCCGAAGCACAAGGTGATTTCACACGTTGGTGCCAATTAGGAGGTCTATGGACCTTCGTTGCTCTTCACGGCTCTTTCGCCTTAATCGGTTTTATGCTACGTCAATTTGAACTTGCAAGATCCGTACAATTGCGACCCTATAATGCAATTGCATTTTCCGGCCCTATTTCTGTATTTGTTTCCGTATTCTTGATATACCCCTTAGGACAATCCGGTTGGTTCTTTGCACCCAGTTTTGGCGTAGCGGCTATCTTTCGATTCATTCTATTCTTCCAGGGCTTTCATAATTGGACATTGAACCCATTTCACATGATGGGAGTCGCGGGAGTTCTTGGCGCCGCTCTTCTATGTGCAATTCACGGTGCTACGGTGGAAAACACTTTGTTTGAAGACGGTGATGGTGCAAACACATTTCGTGCTTTCAATCCAACCCAGTCCGAGGAAACCTATTCAATGGTTACCGCAAATCGTTTCTGGTCTCAAATATTCGGGGTCGCTTTCTCCAACAAGCGTTGGTTGCATTTCTTCATGTTATTCGTGCCAGTGACTGGATTATGGATGAGTGCAATTGGAGTAGTTGGTCTCGCCCTTAATTTACGCGCATACGATTTTGTCTCTCAAGAAATTCGTGCAGCAGAAGATCCCGAGTTTGAAACGTTTTATACGAAAAACATCCTGCTAAATGAAGGAATTCGGGCCTGGATGGCCGCTCAGGATCAGCCTCATGAAAATCTTGTATTCCCCGAGGAGGTGTTACCCCGTGGAAACGCTCTTTAACGGAACTCTGTCTTTGGGCGGTCGCGATCAGGAAACTACGGGTTTCGCCTGGTGGGCCGGTAACGCCCGACTCACCAACCTATCAGGTAAATTGCTAGGCGCTCACGTGGCTCACGCTGGTTTAATTGTTTTTTGGGCCGGTGCCATGAATCTCTTCGAGGTAGCCCATTTTGTTTCTGAAAAACCCATGTATGAACAGGGACTGATCCTACTTCCTCATCTAGCTACTCTAGGCTGGGGAGTAGGCCCCGGCGGAGAAGTCATAGATACTTTCCCCTATTTTGTTTCGGGGGTACTCCATTTGATTTCTTCCGCTGTTCTAGGATTTGGAGGTATCTACCACGCTCTTATCGGACCGGAGACTCTGGAAGAATCCTTCCCGTTTTTTGGTTACGTGTGGAAAGATAAGAACAAAATGACCACTATCCTCGGTATTCACTTGATCCTCCTAGGGGTGGGTGCTTTCCTCTTGGTGTTCAAGGCACTCTATTTTGGAGGCTTGTATGATACATGGGCACCTGGTGGCGGGGATGTGAGAAAGATTACAAATCTCACTCTAAGTCCAAGTGTTATCTTCGGTTACCTATTAAAATCCCCCTTTGGGGGAGAGGGATGGATCGTAAGTGTAGACAACCTGGAAGATATCATTGGAGGGCATGTCTGGCTGGGATCCATTTGTATTTTCGGTGGAATCTGGCACATATTGACCAAGCCTTTCGCTTGGGCTCGCCGTGCCTTTGTATGGTCCGGAGAAGCTTATTTGTCTTACAGCTTAGGAGCTCTTTCCATCTTTGGTTTTACTGCTTGCTGTTTCGTCTGGTTTAACAATACGGCCTATCCTAGTGAATTTTATGGTCCCACTGGCCCTGAGGCTTCTCAGGCTCAAGCTTTTACCTTTCTCGTCAGGGACCAGCGCCTCGGTGCAAACATAGGCTCTGCCCAGGGACCTACCGGTTTGGGCAAGTACCTAATGCGCTCCCCCACAGGAGAAATTATTTTTGGCGGCGAAACCATGCGCTTCTGGGACCTCCGCGCACCTTGGTTAGAACCTCTCAGAGGTCCCAATGGTTTGGATCTGAGTAAGTTGAAAAGAGACATACAGCCCTGGCAGGAACGACGGTCAGCGGAATATATGACCCACGCACCTCTAGGTTCTTTAAACTCCGTGGGTGGGGTAGCTACCGAAATCAATGCCGTAAACTATGTTTCTCCCCGAAGTTGGTTAGCCACGTCTCATTTTGTTCTGGGATTCTTTTTTTTCGTGGGTCACTTGTGGCACGCAGGAAGGGCTCGAGCAGCCGCAGCTGGGTTTGAAAAGGGGATTGATCGCGATACCGAACCCGTTCTTTCCATGACACCCCTGAATTAGAAGGAAAAATCAGAGAAAACAGGTCGAATTTAGAAAAGAATTTCATTCTTTTCTAAATTCTTTGTACTTATTGTTCGATTGGAAGAATTATTCATTGGTTCATCAATCGTAAGATTGAGTATGCATCAACTGATTCGGGCGTAACAGCAAATTGATCTCAAGTACATAAAAAAAAGACTTATTGCATTGGCCTTTTTCTCCATTTATGAATAAAGAGAATAAAAAGTGACTTTTTATCTGTTTTTTTCCTTGCCCTCTCTTTTTTGAAAACCATTGAAGTTGAAAAAAGAAAAAGGTTTTGTTCACAACCACTCCTGTCGGTATCTGGATTATTTATTGCTTCTGGAACATCCCTCTCTTCTTTTTTCTTGGAGAGGGACGTTTCAGCCTTAGTAAGAATTATTTGTCTTTAGTGTATATTGGGAATACGGCTTTCAGTAAGACAAAACCTTCACTCACGTGTGATTCTTTTCCATTGACGCACGTATCATCTCACATGTTGGGAGATTGACGAGTGGAGTGGAAAAGAAAATCCCCTCACCTCTTCTCTGCAACTATCTCATTGAATAGGTCTATTCCATATAGGTAAAAAGGATTTTTCTTTAGTTTTTCTTTCAATTTCTAACTATTTTGCGCTGGATTCCTCGCATCCATCCATTTATTTCATCTCTCATATTTTGGAAACTATGGGTGTATGATATAGAACTAGTATCTCAAAAAATCTGGGGTATAAAAGAGTCCCAATTGATCGTGTCGGGACATTAGTATGGTGCTACTAGCAAAACTGTCCCCTATTCTAACGTATAGTAGGAGAGAGAGGGATTCGAACCCTCGATAGCGTTTCAGCACTATGCCAGTTTTCAAGACTGGAGCCATGAACCACTCGACCATCTCTCCCAAATGAGCATATTGAATATTTGTAATACGCATTGATTCTTTCACCGAAAATAGAGATTGAATCGGTACAAAATTCTCTCGACACACAGATATATATATATAGATTGCATCGATATTCATCCGTGTTCGCCGCGGATAAAAAAATGGATAAAATAAGAATAATTCATTTCAATCTATGAGAAGTGGAACCAAGAAGGATGATCATCCTCAATGATTGGATTCTCATTGTTGCTCTATTTTTTTTCTGAATCCAATTTATTTGAATGAATTGGATCTTAGGACACTGGACCAGATACCTCCGTTGTTACTAGGAACAAGCGCTAGTCTATTAAAAGTCTCACTGGATGGGGATCGGATGGTACAAACCTTTTCTGTTCTGATAGATAGGAAATTTTCGCTATGACTATAGCCTTTCAATTGGCCTTATTCACATTAATTGCAACCTCATTCTTATTAGTCATTGGTGTGCCAGTCGTGCTCGCCTCCCCCAATGGTTGGTCCAGTAGCAAAAATATTGTTTTCTCAGGAGCTTCACTATGGATCGGATTAGTCTTTTTAGTAGGTATACTGAATTCTTTTATATCTTGAGGAACGGATACGCCAATTTCTTATTTATTAGAACTTCTTGGGACTAAAGAATCATTGTACAGAGGATTTCCTGCTTTTTTTTTTTTTTTGCTGGTCTGATAGGTGGGGCAAGATGGTTCTCCAACCACTTATAGATAAGATCCTGATGAGATCGATGCGGAATACAAAAATACAATACATTCATCAAAAAGGTTCTTCTACACTTTTATTATATTGATCTGAGTCTCAAATAGATAGATGAATTTTCCCTATATTCGACATCTAGACTTTGGTCAAGATGTCGAATATATCTATATATAGATATAATATATCTATATATCGTAATACATTGCGCGGATATAGTTGAATGGTAAAATATCTCCTTGCCAAGGAGAAGACGCGGGTTCGATTCCCGCTATCCGCCTCCTTCCAGCAGAGAGGAGGAGAAGGGGGATACCTATCCTCGATTTTCAAATCAAAATGATTGGTAGATCTTTTTCATAACTCAAAAAAAAATGACTCTGAAACAAAATAAACTAATAGTTTACGAGATATTTTGTTGGTGAATCTGATGAAAGATTACCTTTTGCGACCCCTTACTTTCAAAATTTAGCTTTTTCATTCGTGAAACAAAGATGCGCTAAACCAAGTTCGTTCAGAAATCAAATACATCAAAGGTGGCTTATAATTTATTTGTACAATCACTATCTATTACTAATCATTGTGCAAATTCAAAAAGATTATGTTTTTTATAAATAGTTTATTTGATGGGAAAATGAAAAAGCTTACAAGTCTATCACATTGTTTTGAAAACAGAAAAAATAGAAAACGACTCACTAAACAAATGTTGATTTCTTTTTTATGCATTATGCAACACAACACTTTTGAGAATTCTCGTGGAGATCGAACCAGTAAATGTCATTAATCATGGGGACCACGAAATGAATAGTTACCCAGCTTAGTAGAACTAATACTTGCTATTTTGGTTCCCAAATCTGTTTTACTCGGATCCAATGAAAAGGATAGCACCCTAATCTGATTGTATTGACGATTTCCATCGAATCTGTTATCATAATAGGGGGTGATTCAGCCCCCATCGTCTAGAGGCCTAGGACATCTCCCTTTCACGGAGGCGACGGGGATTCGAATTCCCCTGGGGGTATCCGTTCTACACGTACTTTGCAAGTGCAATATAGATAGGTTGATCAATCCCACTGTTGTTAATGAGGGACAATAAATCTACTTATTAGATTCAACCAAATGAATTAGAATTTGACCCTTCTGGTTCTTTTTCATAGAATTTATATCTATGGGTCGATGCTCGAGTGGTTAATGGGGACGGATTGTAAATCCGCTGGCAATGCCTACGCTGGTTCGAATCCAGCTCGGCCCAAGTCTAAATATTTAAGATCTTCCTGAGGAAGAGGGAAAAAAAAAAGATCGGCACAGATCATCCGAACTGTTTAGTACTTAACAATGTTATTACAATAAAGCGGGACTGACGGGTCTCGAACCCGCAACTTCCGCCTTGACAGGGCGGCGTTCTAACCGATTGAACTACAATCCCATCGGGTTTCCAACTCAAGTCTATGCAGCTAGCGATGGAAAGTCAATGCCTTGCTTTTTTTTGTCATTTATAACAATATAACAAAAATTTCTTAAGTAGAATTTCATTTAAGTTTTATTGATGCTTCATTTTATGATATACTACCTAATCAGTAGTACAAACATATTTAGTCAGATCCGAAGAACTCAAAAGCTCCCATTCATTTTGGACAGTAGAATGGAAAACAATGTTTTTATCTCTCCGTTTTCTCGACGAAAACAAATCAGAAATTAATGATTTATAATAGAGTTCAGGAGTTTTTCCCAATGGGATCCGCTCAAATCATTCCCTAATCGAATCAAATTACTGATATGGAAGTGAATATTCTTGCGTTCGTAGCTACTGCACTCTTCATTTTAATTCCTACAGCTTTTTTACCTATTCTTTACATTCGAACAGCCGCTCAGAGTAACTAACTAATTGATTGAACGTCAAACTCCTATCTGTACATGGGCAGGTGAAGGGGAAACCATAGTCGGGGGGGGCAAGCATCGATCATCTAATTATCGAACAAACAGTAGACCAGGCTTCTACTTCGGACGAGTCGTTCGTAGGTTCAACAGTTTGTGACGAACCGCGAGCTGTCCCCCTGACTCACGTTCTGACCCGTTAACAATTAAGAACCCATGATTCGTTTCAATCTAATCGAATCACGTTTTCACACAGGAAAAATACGGTTTAATTGTTTCCCAATTACTAGTTTTAGATGGATAAACTCCAAGGATTTGAAGAATTTTTAAGTACAGATATAATTCTATCAGGATCAATTTCTAATAATAATAATAATTAAAATTGACCAAGCTTTCTTGATTTTTCCTCTTCTTATGATTCATATGGAATTAGGACCCGGAGCAGCTGTTGGGATTGGGTCAATAGCAACAGGTGTATCTTTGTACGCCCTCGGAAAAGGGGAACCTAGTGTATCTAGAGGTGTGATCTCCAGCGTACCTGTGCAATTAGTATCCCACAGCATGCTCAACATATTATTCTCGAAAAGGAGAATGTGAAACTTGAATGTGGAACAGAAATCATGAAAAGTTTTGATCCATGACTAGACCGAGTCAATATGATTGTTCATACTTCCCAAACTGATAAAAAGAAATTTAGAATGTTCCAACTATTCTCTTTCCCAAAAATATCTTTGGTTTTGGTTTCTCATCTCTGGAGGAAGAATCCATACATGCAATATCGATCTAGACTTCTGGGTTTCGGGCACAATAAGTTGTGTCTAAAGATCCGTAGGGTCAAATAGCCAATGGGGGTTTAGTAAGTCTAAAGATATAAACGTTTTGCAAAAGGACAGGTTTGTAAAGAACAAGACGGATCAGAACGGTCGGAAAGGGCATGCCTAGCCATCTATATCGATCCAGACTCCAGGATTGCCAAATTACCCAGTTTGTTCTGTCGAGAGAATATCCAAGAAGTTTTACGAAGAAACTGACGTGGACTAAAAGTAAATTGTAGAGTATTGCACGATTTCTTAATTTGCATAAGCCATAAGGAAATGAAAAGATCACATATGGTTTTTTGGGAGGGGGGGCATTGGTCCCAAAATCTCCATCCTATCCCAATATTATGATTTTCTACTTTCTTCTATTGGACTACTTTGCGGAGGAATTCCTGTCTTTCAAGGTTGGCGGTTAGATCCTATCCTATTACCATCCGAAATGCTTTCAGGCGGAACTGCAGCGTTTCTCATAATCGAGAACTTACGCCTTCGTGCAAAAGAAGCTGAACAATTAAAAAAATTGAATTATCAAGTATTCCTTGTAAATTGGTTGACAAATCATAAGTGGCTAGCTACCCCGGGCATAGTGAAGACTCGTATGGATCACAAATTGGATCCGAAGAGTACGGAATGGATAGGAATTTTCTGTACTGAATATGTCATCCATGAAAACCAAAATGGAAAGGAGAGAATCTGGGGAGATGCAACTAGCTAATGCTAAAGTCATATTTTCCCAGACTCTTGAAAAAGATTAATGATTCGCTATAACCCGCTTCTTCCCCAAACTACAAGTGAAAGGGAGGATGTAAAAATCACCATTGAAGCTGCCCAAGCCATACTGACTATATCCATATATGCTATCCCTATTTTCTCAACTTTTCCTGGTAAGAAGAAGATATGGAAAAGACGTAAATGACCATGTAGTTACCGTTTTTTCCATATAGAGACTTCCATGTTGTATACATACATATTGTAACAAAATGTCATTGTATATCAAAATATGTCAGTGTATAAAAACAAAGATGGATGGTCAGTCGGAGATAATTACGAAAGTATTGTGATTCAAGCCTAAGTTGTACCCAGCATGAATGGGAAATCTTTTTTTGGTAAGGTAAAAAAACTATTGAATTAATAGATTGACTCTTATTTACTTTTTGAATGTTGACAATAGCCTATATTGAAATCTTCAGGTTCGAGACCCCTTTATCTCTCAAGTTCCGATATACTGCAGATTGGGATTGATTGTCATATTCGGATATATATAGTGTGATAGGCCATAATTAATCTATGGAGCATCTCAATTTGTGTCTGAATCAGTGACAAGAAGAGTCAATCCCGTTAAAATGAGAAAACCTTGGATTAGGCGACACCCAGATTCGAACTGGGGAATGAAGGATTTGCAGTCCCTTGTCTTACCACTTGACTATATCGCCCCTTCGCAATCTCATCAAATTTTTCAATTCTATTAACACCTATTTCTGAAGAACGGAAGCAACCATTGAAAGAGATATTAGAAATGTAACAATAATTATATCATTTGGTGAAAATATTAGCAAGTCGTTTTTCTTTTTCTTTCACATTTTACCGTGCGCTCTTCCATAAATAACCATCATCGATTGAAACAACTTTGAGTTGTTCCCCTCCTCTTTAATTTGATAAAAGAAGACAAAATAATCTCATCTTGTACTTTTTAAAGGTTTTCAAATCAAATAATTTTCTCCTTTTTTTTGTTTCCCCGGAAAGAGAAACATAAAAATATTGACACATATTTATTTTTTGACTCGTTCCAATCAATTATGATTTTGATAGATTTCATTATTTGACCAAATGTTGGGATACCAATTTTCTTTTCGTTTTTCAATCCAAAAGAGATTGGCTGCTTATATAAAAACCCAAGACTTAATGCTGTTTTGTTCTCATTCCAAATTCTGTTTTTTGCCTTGAGAATAGAATTTTGTTATATATTTTGATAATGCCTTCCTAGCAATCTACAAAGTTGCTATAATATGCTCGATGTATTATCTTTGTCTAAATTCATTGGATTACTGTTTTCTCAAAGGAAACAAAAAAAGTAATAGTTTGAAAAAGAGAAATCTTTGAATTGTTACATGATTAGTACTTCTACCCACATTCAAAATAATGGGATAGGAATAGTCAAAGTAGAGGTTTGGGCGTAGAAGAGGCAGAAGGAGAAGGATAGGCAAGCTGAAGCACTCTGCGGAAGAAAGCAGGAAAGCGGAGGGGGGGACATACTCTCGAGATAACATTAGGAGGAGATAGCAAAATGTTTGTATTGCCGGAACCTGGAAGAATTCAAATTGGGGGATTCAACCGTTTTATTTGCGAAAAATTGTTTGAGGAGCTCAAAAATTTTCCGAAAATAGAAGATACAGATAAGGAAGTTGAATTTCGATTACTTACCGAGCAATACCAGTGGTCAAAACCTACAGTTGAAGAAAGAGATGCTGTGTATCAATGTATCACATATTCATCCGATCTATATGTACCGGCTCAATCGATTTGGAAGAGGAACAAATCAACACAGAAAGAAATTGTACGTCTCGGATCCATTCCTTGGATGAATCCCGAAGGAGCATTTGTAATCAATGGAATCGCGAGGGTCCTTATCAACCAAGTACTGAGGAGTCCCGGTATCCATCACAACCGCGAATCAGACCATAAAGGAGTTTCTGCGTATACCAGCACTATAATTTCAGATTGGGGGGGGAGATTCAAACTGGGGATAGACAAGAGGGATAGAACATGGGTTCGTATCAGTAGAAAACGAAAAGTGTCCATCTTGATTTTACCTTTAGCTATGGGATTAAACGAAGAAAGTATTTTACGAAACGTTCATTACCCCAAGATCTTTATGAATCTCTTGAATAAACAGAAAGGAACCATCCAATCATCAGAAGATGCTTTAGTGGAGCTTTACAAGCATTTGTACCCCAATGCAGACGTCAATCTCATCTTTTCAGAATCGATATTCAAGGAATTACAGAAAAGATTTTTTCAACAACGGTGCGAATTGGGAAGACTCGGTCGACGGAATCTAAACGTCAGACTCAATCTTGATGTACCTCAGACGGAACATTTTTTACTACCCCAAGATGTGCTAGCGGCTGCAGATCACTTGATTGAAATAAGTTACGGAACAGGCAGTCTCGACGATATAGACCATTTGAAAAATCGACGCGTTCGATCTATAGCGGATCTTTTACAAGAACAATTTAAATTAGCTTTGAATCGTTTGGAGAGTTCTATTCGACAAAACGTTCGTAAAGCCGTTAGGCGTAAACGTTCAGTACCTCCCAGAGAATTAGTAACGTCTGCCCCGTTAATAATAACCTTCAAAGAATTGTTTGGTTCACATCCACTCTCTCAGTTTTTGGATCAAACCAACCCATTAGCAGAAATGGTTCATAAACGACGATTAAGTGCTCTAGGTCCTGGGGGATTAACACGACGAACGGCCAGTTTTCAGGCCCGAGATATTCATTTCAGTCACTATGGACGCATTTGCCCCATAGAAACATCCGAAGGTATGAATGCTGGACTTATTTCATCCTTGGCCATTTTTGCAGAAGTCAGCGATTCGGGGTCCCTGCAAAGCCCTTTGCTCCAAATGTCTGAATCTCACGAGGAGGAACAAATAGTTGAATTATTGGCTGGTGAAGATGATTCTTACCAAATAGCAACTGGAAATTTATTAATGCCAGAATGGAGGACCCGAGAGGAAGAACTTGTACCGGTTCGTTACCGACAAGAATTTCTAACCGTTACGTGGGAACAAGCCCGTCTTCGTAGCGTGCATCCCCTACAACATTTCTCAATCGGAGCTTCCCTTATTCCTTTTATTGAGCATAATGATGCAAACCGTGCATTGATGGGGTCCACCATGCAGCGACAAGCAGTTCCACTTTCTAGGCCAGAAAGGTGCATTGTAGGTACTGGGTTAGAAGGTCAGGTAGCTTTAGATTCAGGAAGCGTAGCTGTATCCGAACAAGAAGGAAGAATCAAATACGTTGATGGCAATAGAGTTGTATTCTTTGCGAGCCACAAAAAAAAGGTTGTGGATATTCAATTGAAGGTCTATGAACGTTCTAACAATAATACTTGTATGCACCAGAAACCTATAGTTGCTCAAGGAGAACTTTCAAGGTGTGGAGAAATCTTAGCGGATGGAGCAACAACTGTTGGGGGCGAATCAGCATTGGGCAGAAACGTTTTGGTAGCCTATATGCCATGGGAAGGATACAATTTTGAAGATGCAGTACTAATCAGTGAACGTTTAGTCTATGAAGATATTTACACGTCTTTTCATATTGAGAGGCACGAAGTGGAGGTCCGCGCAACGAATCAGGGCATGGAAAAAGTAACCAGGGAAATTCCTCAACTGGATAGTCACGTGCTTCGTTATTTGGACGGGAATGGTCTTGTCGAACTGGGATCCCGGGTGGAAGCGGGAGATGTTTTGGTAGGTAAATCAACGCCTCAAGAAGTAGACGGTTCATTACGTGCCCCAGAGGGAAAATTATTACAAGCGATTTTTGGCATACAATCAGTAAACGCAAGAGAGAGTTGTTTAAGAGTTCCTATTGGTGGAAGAGGCCGAGTCATTGACATCAGATGGGTCTATCCTGATGATGACACCATGAATGATTCGGAAATTATTCACGTCTATATATTGCAGAAGCGCCAGATACAAGTAGGTGATAAGATAGCTGGCAGGCATGGCAACAAAGGCATTGTATCAAAAATATTATCCAGACGGGATATGCCTCACTTGCAAAATGGTACACCGGTTGATGTGGTATTAAGCCCCTTAGGCGTTCCTTCCCGTATGAATGTAGGACAGATTTTCGAATGCTTACTTGGGCTAGCAGGGGAATTTCTAGGGGTCCATTACAGAGTAACACCTTTCGATGAAAGGTATGAGCGGGAATCTTCTAGAAAATTAGTCTTTTCCGAACTTTGTAGGGCGAGTACGGACACGCAAAATCCGTGGCTATTCGAACCCGAGCATCCTGGAAAAAGTCGATTAATTGATGGCCGCACAGGGGAAGCTTTTGACCAACCAGTTACGATTGGAAAGGCTTACATAATGAAATTGATTCACCAGGTTGATGATAAGATTCATGCGCGATCCAGTGGACCCTATGCACCTGTTACACAACAACCTCTTAAAGGTAGATCTAGACGTGGAGGACAACGAGTCGGAGAGATGGAAGTCTGGGCTTTGGAAGGTTTCGGCGTATCTCACACACTACAAGAAATGCTTACTATTAAATCCGACCATATCCAAGCTCGTTACAAAGTACTTGGGGCAATTATGACTGGAAAACCTGTACCTAAGCCCGATACGTCCCCAGAGTCTTTTCGATTGCTAGTTCGAGAATTGCGATCCATGGGTCTGAATCTGGAACATAACTTGATACTCGAAGGAGGTTTGGTAAGAAAAAGTAGAAAGATCTGATCGAAACGTTTCTAGCAAGAACCAATAGGAAATTCTTATATTATGATTCATCGAACCAATTATCAGCAACTTCGTATTGAAATTGCCTCCCCCGAGCAGATTCGTAGTTGGGCTGAGAGGGAATTACCGAATGGAGCAGTCGTTGGGCAAGTTAATCAACCTTATACATTGCATTACAAGACTCATAAACCAGAAAGGGATGGTTTATTTTGCGAAAGAATATTTGGCCCCACAAAGAGTGGAGTATGTGCTTGCGGAAACTACCGATCTTTTGATAATGAGGAAGAATCCTCCAATTTTTGCAAACAATGCGAAGTTGAATTCACTGATTCTAGGGTACGAAGGTATCGAATGGGGTATATCAAACTGGCATGTCCAGTAACCCATGTATGGTTTTTGAGAAGAATCCCCAGTTATGTTGCAAATCTTCTAGCTAAACCTCTTAAGGAATTGGAAAGCCTAGTCTATTGCGATCTTTTTCTCGCTAGGCCTGTGGGAGAAAAACCCACTTTATTACGATTACGAGGATCATTCAATTATGAGGATCGGCCTTGGAAGAATGTTCTTCCCATCTTTTTTTCCACTAGGAACTTCGAAACTCTTCGGGGAAGAGAAATAGCCACTGGGGGGGACGCTACTAAAAAACGGTTGACCAACCTTAATCTACAGAATTTGATGGATCGTGCATACTCAGAATGGCAAATATTAGCAAAACAAGGGTCTAGTGAAAATGAATGGGAAGATCAAACAATTCGGAGAAGGAAAGATCTTTTGATTAGACGAATCAATTTGGCCAAAGATTTTTTACAGACACGTATAAGACCGGAATGGATGGTGCTAGATTTCCTACCGGTGTTGCCACCTGAATTGAGACCCATTGTTGAACTATACGAAGGTGAATCAATTACGTCTGATCCAAATGAGCTTTATAGAAAAATAATCTATCGAAATAATACACTTATTGATTTTTTATCCGGAAGCGAATTTACTCCTGAAGGATTGATGGTGTGTCAAAAAAGACTTATTCAAGAAGCTGTGGATGCCCTCATTGATAATGGTATACGCGGGCAACCCATGAGAGATTTAAATAACAGGCCTTACAAATCATTTTCCGAATTAATTGAAGGTAAAGAGGGCCGGTTCCGCGAGAATTTGCTCGGAAAGCGGGTCGATTATTCGGGTCGTTCCGTTATTGTGGTGGGTCCATCCCTTTCGTTACACCAATGCGGATTACCTCGAGAATTGTCAATAGAGCTTTTTCAAGCATTTGTAATTCGTAATTTGATCGGATGGCGTATCGCTCGTAACCTAAGAGCCGCCAAGAATATGATTCGAAAGGGAGAACCCATTATATGGAAGGTTCCTCAAGAAGTTATGCGGGGTCACCCTATATTACTAAATCGAGCACCTACGTTACACAGATTAGGTATACAAGCGTATCAGCCTATTCTGATAGAAGGACGTGCTATTCGTTTGCATCCATTAGTTTGCGGGGGGTTCAATGCAGATTTTGACGGGGATCAAATGGCCGTACATGTACCTCTATCTTTAGAGGCTCAGACCGAGGCTCGTTTCCTAATGTTTTCACATGCTAACCTATTGTCCCCTGCTACGGGAGATCCTGTCTCTGTACCAACTCAAGATATGCTTCTGGGACTGTATGCGCTAACCATCGAAAATAGGCAAGGGATATATGGAAACAGATACTCCCTTATTGAGGGGGATTGCCAATCTTATTTCAAAATACCCTATTTCACAAGTTATGACGACGTGCTTAGGGCTAAGCAGTCAAAACAAATAGATTCTCATAGTCTTTTGTGGCTCCGATGGAAAATCGAGTTGTACCCAATTGGTTCGAGAAATTGTGAATTTCCCATTGAATCTCAATATGAATTCTCAGGAGCATCCTTTTATTTCTATCACAATTGCCAAATCAGAAAATGGAGAGGGGTTCGTTCACCTGGCACATATATTCTTACAACTGCTGGTCGTATTTCGTTCAACCAACAACTACGGGAGGCAACACAAGGAACGTCTGAATCTTTTTTAAACCGGCGAGTTTGACTATCTTTGTAACAATAGATCGTAAAAAGTTTCTAAAACTTCTTTTCATAGACGGGAGTAATGAGAATCGAGGAAGTTTCCAACACATGCATTGATCAAATAAACAAATAAATCATGTGTGTTCAAATTATACTTACGGATGAAAAAGTTGAGGTTTTTGCAACGGCGGATCAAGCTGAATCGCCTTTTTACAATAAGACGATGGATAAGACTGCAATGAGGCAACTTATTAACAAATTAATAGTTCATTTTGGAATTACATATGCAGCAAATATTTTGGATCAGGCCAAAGATTTAGGTTTCCAACAAGCTACAAAAGCATCTATTTCATTAGGCATTGATGATCCTTCGACAGTGTCATCCAAGGGATGGCTCGTACAAGATGCAGAAAAACAGGGTTACATTTCAGATCAGTATCATCGTTATGGGAGTTTGCACGCTGTAGAGAAGTTACGTCAATCGATTGAAGCCTGGTATGCCACAAGTGAATGTCTGAGGCGAGAGATGAATCCAGGTTTCAGAATAGTCGATCCCCTGAATCCTGTTCATATGATGTCTTTTTCAGGAGCCCGGGGAAATACCTTTCAAGTACATCAATTAATTGGAATGAGAGGACCGATGTCGGATCCACGAGGACAGGTAATTGATTTACCAATTAGAAGAAATTTGCGCGAAGGTTTATCCTTAACAGAATATGTGATTTCTTGCTATGGGGCCCGCAAGGGAGTCGTGGATACTGCAGTACGAACATCCGATGCTGGGTACCTCACGCGTAGGCTCGTCGAAGTGGTTCAACACATTGTTGTGCGTAAAAAGGACTGCGAAACAGTTCAAAGCATTTCGGTAGATTTCATTGGCGGAAAAAAGAAATCCATACGAACGATATCGCAACAAGGACTTATTGGACGTGTCTTGGCAGACAATGTCTATTCAAACCAGAGATGTATTGCTGTCCGTAACCAGGATATTAGTGATGGGCTAGCCAGTAATTTGGTCTATGCGAAGCAACCAATACACATAAGATCTCCTTTAACATGCAGAACCATTTTTTGGATATGTCAGTTGTGTTACGGTTGGAGTCTCGCCCACCACGACTTAGTCGAGTCGGGAGAAGCTGTAGGCATCATTGCAGGCCAATCGATCGGAGAACCGGGGACTCAACTAACGTTAAGAACCTTTCATACCGGGGGTGTATTTACGGGAGATATCGCAGAATATATAAGAACTCCATTTAATGGAACTATTCATTTTGACGAAAATTCAGTTTATTCCACACGTACGCGACACGGACACCCTGCTTGGATGTGCCGCAATGAATTAATTATCGATATTAAAGGTTTGGATTGTACGAATCGTCTGGTTATTCCAGCACAGAGTCTGCTTATGATTCAGAATGATCAATATGTTGAATCACAGCAGATTATTGCAGAAGTACGAACCAGGGAGTTCCCTCTCAAGGAACGTATTCTAAAATCCATTTATCCAAACCTGGAGGGAGAGATCCATTGGAGCAGGCTCGTTCGTCACTCCCAAAATCGCATGGGCGATACAGTTCGTATCGTGTGTGACGCGGGTCACGCGTGGGTCCTTTCAGGAACCTCTAATTCTTTTGAGAAATATTATTTCTTGCACTGGGACCAAGACAGAATTGATCTATCTATCAAACCCAAGTCTCATAAAATAAGTGGGAAATCTTCTTCCAATAAAGCGTATTTGGAAATCCGTAAAGAAAGGGAAGTGATACAAAAGTTTGGGCCCAATCCGAAGTATTCTCCGAATCTTTCTAATCTTTTAACATTCACTTCGACTCTTTCCCATTTTGTAGTGAATCGAATTGAAGGAGTAGTAGGTGCGGCTATATCATCACTGAAATCGAAAGCAAATTCTGATGGGTTATCACCCATAACTTTCAATATTCAATTACTGGATACTAGTACTATTTATAACAAAAGTAGGATCGTTGCTATTTGTGGCCATGACAAGTACCAGACCAGCGTTTCGGGCATCATCAAGTATGGGAGTATACAAGTCGAACCTATTAGGGAAACAGAATTTGTTTCGGGAGACAAAACGACAGACACTTTTCGACTGCGAAACAAAATTATTGGAGGGGGTAATTTCTTCCTAGTTCCCGAAGAGACATATGTTACTAATGAACCCCCTTCATCTCTCTTCGTAGCAAACCACAGCCTCATTGAAGAGGGTGCACAACTATCTCCTAGCATCACTAGCCAAATATCCGGACTGGTTCAAATAAAAGCGATAGAGAATGGTATGGAAATAAGGATTTTACCAGGATATATCTATCACCCCGAAAACCTAGAAGTAATAATGAGTGTATTTGTTAATGGGGGTGTTATTATTGGACCAGGAAATTCCGTCTTAGATGAATTCAAAACTGAGAATTGGATTTATCTACAATCGGTTGTACTTCACGGGGCAGATAAACCTTCTCTTTTGATAAGACCAATTGTTGAATATATAGTATCTGGCGATTCGTCAGCGCAGGTCAGCTTCCCTCATGAGACGCCTGAGACGTTGGAATGCATAAGGACCCAATCCTTTATGTACATGCTTTATGAAAATGATGAACGCGTAGAAATTAGAAAGGGGGCAAGTATTCAATTGGTTCAAACCCATTTAGTGATTGATCCTCAGGAACGTTTTTCCTCTTTTTCTCCAATTTCTTGTACGAAAAAATCTTGTGGGTTTTTCACCAATATAATGATTAACGAACTCTATCATACGTTTTTTCACGTTGGATCATCACACAATTTACCCGCAACGGCAAGGTATAACCGAGTTTTTGATCAACAAAAGCTTCTTACAGATTTATATCCTAGTTCTTATAGTTATGACAAATCAGTTGTTGAGTCTAGGGGCGCGATACATTCAGTTTCTGAACGAGGTTTATTACCTCTTCTTCTGTTGTTACCGTTCAGTCTATCTCGTATTATAATCCACCCCGATTTGAATTACAGGAAAACTGTATATACTAATGATTCTGTATTAGCAGAAGTTATTTATACAAAGGGTAATGAAAAAAAAAGTCTAAAGAAATTCAACATAAATCTTTCTAATCGAAAATATTCTATTGAATTACAAGAGAAAATATCGAATCTAGAACTATTTGATTCTCTTTTCGATCCAAAAGAAAATAGAGAGTTGGGTCTATTGGGTGATTCAATGGATGTTCCCAGCTGTATGCATTGCCCCTGTGCCGATTCTACACCGTCCAGTGAACCATCCCATTTTGATAATGAACCAGAGGATGCATCGGAAAAGATGAATTGGTATTTGACAAACGAGGATGAACAGATTGTCAAATATCCCTCAATTTGTTTTCTAGAAATTAGCTTATTAAATAAGGCAATTTACCTTTTGTTGGATAGCCTTACTTTCATAGAAACCGCACCAGTAAAAATCGGTCTTTTAATTGGTGAAAATAGGTATATCTATGACGAGAACAGTTGTCACCAATCGGGCCAAGTTGTGGCTATAAACAAGAAATATTTATTGATTAGGCATGCCAAGCCTTACTTATCCACCCGAGGAGCAACCGTTCATAAAGATCCCGGAGATTTCATTGGTAAGGGTGATACATTAATAACATTACCATATGATAGATTGAGATCTGGGGATATCATTCAGGGTTTGCCCAAGATTGAACAGTTGTTGGAATCTCGTTCGATTGCTTCTTTTCCGACTGGAACTGAAAATGTTTTTGAACGATGGAATCGAGGTGTCATTAGATCAATTGGGAACCTTTGGGGCCGCTTCGTAGGCGCCGGTGCAAGTATGGAACACTGCCAATTGGTTCTAATCGATCAGATTCAAAAGGTTTATGGTTCACAAGGTGTACAAGTATCCGATAAACATATAGAAGTTATCGTTCGACAATTGACATCAAAAGTTGTATTGTTAGAAGACGGAATAACTACTATTTTTCTACCCGGGGAGCTCATTGAGTTGTCACAAGCACAGCGGATGAATCGTATGTTAAAAAAATCTATTCCGTATAAACCTATTCTATTGGGAATGACAAAAGCATCTCTTAATACCACTAGTTTTTTATCAGAGGCAAGTTTTCAAGAGACTACCCGAGTACTAGCCAAAGCTGCTCTCCGGGGTCGGATCGACTGGTTAAAGGGATTAAAAGAGAATGTTATTCTTGGTGATGCTGTTCCCATTGGAACAAGTAGTCAAGAGATTCTTGGTCGAATGGATGTAAATAAACAAAAAGAATTATATTCCAATAGAAAAGTTTTCAATACTTTTGAAAAAGAAGTGGATAAACAAATTCTCCCCGATTTTTCAGAGGAACCGGGTTTTCGGCATAAGATCAGGATTCACGAAGAATTAAAGCATTCTCTTTCCCGTTCTGAGATCGGTATGCATTAATTTCATCTATTCTTATTGTCAACTAAATCGAGAATAGATTTGTTGATTATTTCAATTAACAATATTGATTGGTAGATTGCAACTGTTTTAGAACTCTCGTTAGAATGAAACCAATTCGAAGTTCTTCATACCCGAGGAAAAGATGCGACGAAAAAATTGGAATATTGATTTGGAAGGGATGATGGGAGCGGGAGTTCATTTTGGTCACCAGACTCATAGGTGGAACCCCAAAATGTCACCCTACATTTTTACCGAGCGCAAAGGGGTTCATATTATTGATCTGATTCAGACAGCTAGTCTCTTATCTGAAGCCTGTGACTTTGTTTGTGATGCAGCAATGGAGGGGAAAGAGTTTCTGATGGTAGGTACTAAATATCAAGTCGCTGACCTAGTCACGTCGGCTGCAAAGATATCTCGATGTCACTACGTGAGCGAAAAATGGCTCAGCGGTACACTAACAAATTGGTCCACTACAGAAATGCGTCTTCGTAGATTTCAAGATCTGCAAGACGGAGAAGATACAGGAGAGTTTGACCGACTCCCGAAGAAAGAAGCCTCGATCTTAAAGAGACAATTGGTTCGATTAGACAAGTATCTAAGCGGCATTCAGTATATGTCAGATTTACCCGATATCGTGATAATCACTGATCAACACGAACAATCGACTACTCTTCAGGAATGTATTATTCTAGGTATTCCCACAATTTGCATCGTTGATACGGATTGTGATCCATATCTCACGGACATACCGATCCCGGGTAATGATGACGCCCGATCCTCGATTCGATGGATATTAGACAAATTAGCATTAGCCATTTGTGAGGGTCGTTCCAACTCAAAAATCTCACCCAGAATTAATGGTTATAAGGGTTAATTGTTGTTCTAGTTATTTGAAGTAGCAATCGTTTGTTCTGGAAGCAGAGGTATTGTGTGACCCACTCACGGGTAGAACCTATAGAATTTTTTTTTTCCAACTCAATCTCGCAACACTTTGTATCAAAGTGTATCTGTAAGTCAAAAAATTCTTAAAAAGAGGGATTAATATGTATATCGAGCAATTGTTAGTTAATAGAATTGATGACTTGTACCAAATATCGAGCGTGGAAGTGGGTCAACATTTCTATTGGCAAATAGGAGATTTTCAAGTCCATGCACAGGTTCTCGTAACCTCTTGGATAGTGATTGTCATCTTGTTGGGTCTATCCATTACAGCTACTCGTGATTTGCAAATGATACCGACTGGTACTCAGAATTTTATCGAGTATATCTTCGAATTTATCAGAGATTTGACCAGGACTCAAATGGGAGAAGAGGAATATCGACCTTGGGTACCATTCATTGGAACCATGTTTTTATTTATTTTTGTATCGAACTGGTCAGGCGCTTTGCTTCCTTGGCGAATCATTCAACTACCCCATGGAGAGTTGGCCGCACCTACAAACGATATTAACACAACCGTTGCGTTAGCCTTGCCGACATCAGTTGCATATTTCTATGCTGGTCTACACAAAAGAGGTCTCAGTTACTTTGGTAAGTACATCCAACCGACTCCAGTACTGCTACCTATTAATATATTGGAAGATTTTACTAAACCCCTATCACTCAGTTTTCGATTATTTGGAAATATATTGGCTGATGAGTTAGTAGTAGCTGTTCTCGTTTCACTGGTCCCTTTGATCGTACCCGTACCTATGATGCTTCTAGGACTATTTACTAGTGCTATCCAAGCTTTAATCTTTGCTACTCCGGCCGCAGCTTATATAGGGGAATCTATGGAAGGTCATCACTAGATAGATTATTGGCCGCTTCGTGGTATTCCATCCCGATCAATTATACCTAACAATTGATCGGTCATCTACGAGAGGTCGTTGCGGTAGCAAAAGCAACTTCTGTGATATAATGATGCAGTAGCACCCTGCCTCTTCTCATTCCGTTTTTCCTTTTCTTGTTCTTCCTTTCCCTATCTCTTTTTTACCCGCTTGCCCCAGCCTATCCGGTAAGAGTTGTTCAGTCAAAATTGACTAATCAAAACTTACTAGTCAAGAAAAAAAAAATAGGAGAATTAGTCCTAGTTTTTCCTTGGTCCTGGTCTTTCCTGAGGTACACTAGTTGCAGGAACAAAAAAAAGAGACTTAATAGTAGAGACTTTTTTATCGAATTTTATTGAATCGAATTGAAAACAGGGACTCATTTTTTATGTGAAAGTCAATGATACTAAGTCTCAGCAATGCCTGTAAGATAAGACAATGGAAATTCAAGCCCCACGTGATTCAAATTCGGGATTAGCCCCCCCCCCGTTCTGTAGAAATGCAAAGTAATATTGAATTTATATGCCAAGCCTTTTCTCTATTCCCTTTTCTTTCTTCTATGGAAAAAAGAAGAAATTGTAATAAAAAAGCAGAAAAGGTTCCCATTCCGCTGAACCCGGTTCACAAAAATTAAAAAAAAAAATAGGAGGATATTAATATGAATCCCTTGGTTTCTGCTGCTTCTGTCATTGCCGCTGGATTAGCCGTAGGCCTCGCTTCCATCGGTCCTGGTGTCGGTCAAGGAACTGCTGCTGGCCAAGCAGTAGAAGGCATTGCGAGACAACCAGAGGCGGAAGGTAAGATTCGAGGTACTTTACTCTTGAGTTTGGCTTTTATGGAAGCCCTTACAATCTATGGATTGGTTGTCGCTCTAGCACTACTGTTTGCAAATCCCTTCATTTGATTTCGTTTTGTTAAAAAGAAAAAATGTTTCTTACTAATTGTTTTTCCCTCCGGGAAAACATCCAGCAGAAGATGATCGTTCAATATCATTGATTGGTTCAGGCTTTTAACATTCCTCCCCCCCCCCCAACCCTATCTTTTTAATAGCTTGCATTTTAACAATTTGGAAGCGCCAAGGAGGTTGGTGGGGACGAGACCACAAACCAGCGGTTTATCCTCGATGAAATATTTTCTCTGGATTTTTTTTTGAAACTTCCTATTTCCTGGAAAAATCTTTTTCTTTTTTTATTCCACCCCAAGCTGGATTGGAACTTACTTACAGCCTTTTAGGAGGGTAGAAAACGTGGGAAGTATAGGCAATATGACTGATTTTTCAAGCAGTTGCACCTTAGCTACAAGCTTCGGTTTGAACACCAATATCTTGGATATAAACCTGATTAACTTGGTCCTAGTTTTAGGTATATTATTTTATTTTGGAAGGGGAGTGTGTGCGGGTCGTTTATCTGAGTGAGATAACCGGAATTTACCAGTTGCATTTGGAACGAAAAGAAGTGCACAATCTCGACGAATTACTTGCGAATTGAGCCATGTTACGCAAGAACCGGAGCATTTCGTAGAATCAAGTGAAATCTCATTTTTTTCATCGATTGATTTGGAGTATCAGTAATATGGTTAGAGCTTATTTCTTTCAAGTCTCTGTGGAAATTAGTTAGAGTTTCCTCTCCTAGACTTTGCTCGAATTACAAAGCATAGTCAGAAATATTTTCAATATACAACACTCATATTGAAAAGAGTTTCGTTCATATCAAAATCAAGTGGAGAGGGCCTCAAATCAACAGGACTATTTAGATCTTGTTCAATTTAATGACTAGACAGCCCATATTCATGATATAGATACCATTCGGAAGAAACGATTCTGGCTGCAAGAAGCATTATTAGGAAGAGCCCACAATCATTTTTTCTCGATACCTATTTAGGCAATAGACAAATCTAGATATCTTGAAAGGAAGAAAGGAAGATGTGAATAAAATGGCAGGTCCGTAGGAGTACTGAATTTTTCAGTATGAAATAGTACGGGCGAGAGAGCCGAATGAGTTGAAAGATTCATGTTCGGTTCGGGAAGAGATCATAAACCTTCGGAAATCAAAGTTTTATGATCGACTTTCATTGATCAATCTGTTAGAAAATCGTGAAAGAACGATCCGCAATACTATTCGAGATGCAGAGGAACGATACGAGGAAGCTACTGAGAAACTTAGAAGAGCCAAAACTCGCTTGCAACAAGCAAAACAAAAAGCCGATGAGATTCGCGTAACTGGATTGACGCAAATGGAAAGAGAGAAACGGGACCTTGTCGATGCGGCAGACCAGGATTTGGAAAAATTAGAAGAAAGTAAAAATTTTACTATTCGATTTGAAAAGCAACGAGCCATTGAACAAGTTAGGCAGCAAGTCTCTCGTCTTGCTTCTGAAAGAGCTGTTGAAAATTTGACTAATCGTTTGGATAACGAATTGCATCTGCGCATGATTGATTACCATATCGGCCTACTCAGGGCAATGGAAAACACAGCTGATTAGCTGTAGGTCTCATTCTTCAGGAATATACTTAACAGATGCTAATGGTAATAAATATTCGGCCTGACGAGATTAGCAGTATCATTCGCAAGCAAATTGAGGGATACTCCCCAGAAATGGAAATTGTTAATACTGGCACTGTACCTCAAGTGGGAGATGGAATAGCCCGCATTCATGGTTCGAACAAAGTAATGGCTGGTGAATTGGTAGAATCTGAAGATGGTACAGTAGGCATCGCTTTGAATTTAGAATCTGATAATGTTGGCGCTGTACCGATGGGCGATGGTTCGACCATACAGGAGGGGGGTTCCGTAAAAGCAACGGGAAAGATTGCGCAAATACCAGTCAGTAATTCTTTCCTAGGTCGCGTTGTAAATGCTTTGGCCCAACCGATCGACGGAAAGGGTCAAATCCCAGCTTCTGAGTCTAGATCAATTGAGTCTCCCGCACCAGGAATTATTTCAAGACGTTCCGTATATGAACCTTTACAAACAGGTCTTATTGCTATTGATTCTATGATCCCTGTAGGACGGGGTCAGCGCGAGTTGATTATCGGAGATAGACAGACGGGTAAGACCGCAGTAGCTACGGATACCATTCTGAACCAAAAAGGTCAAGGCGTTATTTGCGTCTACGTGGCCATCGGTCAAAAGGCCTCTTCCGTAGCTCAGGTAGTAAATACCTTTCAGGATCGTGGTGCTATGGAACACACTATCGTGGTATCGGAGACTGCAAACTCTCCAGCTACGTTGCAATACCTTGCTCCTTATACAGGAGCAGCTCTGGCCGAATACTTCATGTATCGCAAGCAACACACTTTGATCATTTACGACGATCTTTCCAAACAAGCTCAGGCTTATCGTCAAATGTCTCTTCTACTTCGAAGACCACCAGGGCGCGAGGCATACCCCGGAGATGTTTTTTATTTACATTCCCGTCTTTTAGAAAGAGCGGCTAAATTAAGCGTTCAGCTAGGTGAAGGAAGTATGACCGCCCTTCCCATTGTCGAAACCCAAGCTGGAGATGTTTCAGCATACATACCGACAAACGTTATTTCGATCACCGATGGACAAATCTTCTTATCAGCAGATTTATTTAATGCTGGAATTCGACCAGCAATTAATGTAGGAATCTCCGTATCCAGAGTAGGTTCTGCTGCTCAGATAAAAGCGATGAAACAAGTCGCTGGTAAGCTAAAACTTGAACTGGCGCAATTTGCGGAATTGGAAGCTTTCGCACAATTTGCTTCTGATCTCGACAAGGCAACTCAGAATCAGTTAGCGCGGGGTCAGAGACTGCGCGAATTACTGAAGCAGTCTCAATCGGCTCCATTATCAGTAGAAGAACAGGTGGCTACTATTTATACTGGAGTCAATGGATATTTAGACGTAGCAGAAGTTGAACAAGTTAAACAATTCTTGGTTCAATTGCGCGAATATATAACAACTAATAAACCTCAATTTGGTAAAATTATTTGTTCTACCAAAGTATTGACAGAAGAGGCAGAGACTCTATTAAAAGAAGCTATTAAGGAATATATAGAACTTTTTCTACTTCAAGAAAAGTAATTTGAGATTGTTGCCCGATAACCGGCTTGGTCAGGATATATGAAAGAGATTCAACAATCGTTTGTCATGATTGTTCTGTCATTAGTCTCTCCCGGTCAATTGTAGCATGTTTACGCCCAATAGGATTTGAACCTATACTAAAGGTTTAGAAGACCCTTGTCCTATCCATTAGACTATGGGCGTTACCCCCCTTCTTTTTCTTTTCTCTCAAAATTCTCTTTTGGATGACCTATAAGCCCCACTCAAAAAACGAATGGTTTTGTCTCTTCGTCATATGGTGGGGCCAATCAGGTCGAGCTCAAATCAATTGAGAACTCGGCAAAGGTTTATAAATAACAAGAATTTATTTCATTTTGTGTGATCGATACAATAAATAGCGGGTAGCGGGAATCGAACCCGCATCAGTAGCTTGGAAGGCTAAGGGTTATAGTCGATGCTATTTCATGTTTCTAGCACCTCTAATTCAAAACCGAACGTGAGAGTTTCCCTTCATTCGGCTCCTTCATGGAATAGGAAGAATAGGGAACTCCTTAGAAGTTTAGTATAGATAAATCCACCAGAGTATAATTGAAAATATTTGAACTTTTTACTCTATCTATTCATGAAAAGCAAAAAAAAACCAGAATTTTTTTTGAAACTCTAATGAGTTCTTTTTATATCCTCCTTTCAATTTTTTGTAATTTGGAGATATAGATATCACTAAATTGAGGCATTCACGGCATCTATGTCAGTCTATTCTCTTTGTACCTCATGAAGAAACGGTACTTCCTAGATGATCCTTCTAAAAAAGAACTTTGTGATTGCCATTATCAACCCCGGAAAATCAATACCGGAGTGGATCAGTCATCATTAATTAGATTATTCTGCTTTAGTTACTTCGTTCTTCACTTCCTTTGAACACAATCTTTAGGGTAACATCTCTCACCGAATTGCGAAAAATTGTATTGGAAATGCTCGGCAATCCCGGTAAACCAAGATGAACCTTTTGCTACTATCGGAATCAGAGATTGAATCTGATGTTTAGTGACGATGAAATGAATGTTTTGGGTCGCTACCCATAGAATCTTCAGTAACTGTTTAGAATTTTTAGCTTCTAAAAGAATTCCGCTTTGTTACTCTGAATGGCCAATCATCTCGTTTCTACGAGCTTTCAGAGATACAGGAATAAATTGTTTCTGACCAATTTTTGGCACAGAAAAGTATAGAAACTTTTTGGAAGTAAAGATTTTCAATAAAGTCGGGAATCAATTTGAGGGATCTCCCAACTGGTTCTATTAGAAAGGAAACGAGTCGCACTTTTACCACTAAACCATACCCGCAACATGATTATTCTATCATACGAAAGTGGTTTTTGTCCAATATTGATTCTTGGTAAAAATTGATTCATTGTGTGTGGGGGAACCCCCCCCACTTAATGGACATTCTTCAGATTCCACAAATTGCGAGCGAGGTATCCATCCCTATTATTGAATTGATCTTTCAGAATCACAAATTTCCCTTTCTAACCGCTAATAAAGCAATTACTAATGGTCCCGATATTACTACCAACATCAGAACAGTCAGCTGTGCAACAATTTCTAGATTCATTATCTTTCCTTACTAATGTATTCAGAAATGTTTCTCAAAATCTTTTTTTAATTAGAACCATTCTTTCATTTTCTCTCACCCGTCTCTCCTATTAGGTTCACATGAGCCCTTCTGGACTAAATAGGATCCAATTTTGTATAGCCACGAGTAATAAAGACTGGTAGAATGAACGAAAGGAGAGCAATTTATGAACATTTGAGAATCTCGTGTGTTCTTTTCATGCGGTTCCCCGCTCTTCAAAAGAGAAGTAATAAACAGGAGGATTCTGATTCAATGGCACCAGTCTCGGACATCGAAATCATTTTGGCTCTCATTAGTGCTTTCGGAACAAGTCTTTTAGCCGCAAGACTCGGCTTTTCATTGTATCGCTAATCAATTCCGGAATTGACAGAAAAAAGGCCCGGCCCATATTTTTGGTTGGGCCGAGAAATCCTGCTGGATCCGGTTCTGAATAACAAATCAATATCAGAATTTGAATTAATATCTTTTGATTCCTCCTTTATTCTCAAAAAATTGGGGTAAATAAAAGGAAATTTTTTTTTAGAATTTGATCCAACGTGTTCTGTTGTGAGTTTCTAAATACATCAAATTTTAGCTACCGTTGCTATAGACTTCCACCTGACTTTCATGGTAAATTGCAAGAAGTTCTTTTTTTTTCTTTACGGAGAGATGGCCGAGTGGTCTAAAGCGTCGGATTGCTAATCCGTTGTACATCTCGTATGTACCGAGGGTTCGAATCCCTTTCTCTCCCACTCCTTCTCTTCCAAGAAGGAAATGATTTAATAATTGCATCAATTCTTTAAAATAACCTTCTGAGGTTTATTCCTTACGACCAGGGTTTCGCCCAGGGTCGTTCGATAGAAATCCAAAAACAAATAGAGAAACAAAAAAGATAACTACTGTATAGACAAATAGCTTAAGAGTAAGCATGACCTAATCTCCTGATCGTAACTATGATTATAGAGTGGGATATATCCCGTATCTTTGCACCACCTTTTTTTGACTCCATTCTTGAACTTGAAGGAGGGATCACAAGAGAAAAGATTAGTAACTTGATGAAAGAATCGTTTCAGGGATAAAGAATCTTTCGTTAAACAATCTTCGTTTTTCATAAAAAAAGATTAATCTTTTTTTTTTTTTTCACTCAAACCATTTTGGTCCTGATCTGGAAGAAAAAAAGGGGAACAAAAGAAAGAAAAGAGGAGGAAAAATTAATAAAAGAATTAGTCAAACAATAGAATTTTCAAATTCCGATTCTTGGAATGACTGCTTAGCGGAAACTGACCGCGGCTTGCCACACAAAAGCTAAAAGGAGAAAAAACACCGGTATGACTGGCATTACATCCACAATTGGATCAAAAATAGCATAAGCTTCTGGTAATTTTGCAAGAAAAGCATCACTCGATTGAAGATAACCCTCTAGATACATATTTGACGGAACTAGCATTTTCATTCTCCAGTGACAAAAAATTCTCTTTTTACAGGGTAATTGGTTAATCACCAAATATATACTATTACACAAATTTTCATTCTAGTAGATAGGATAGACAAGGACACCTATTTTTTTTTCTCCCCTTCTTTTTTTGCATCAATACTATTATAATAAAAAAATGTTTAGAGTGGATTATTTCTTTTACGATTTAGTAGTATAAACCCTCCCTTCTTCTTTCTTACTTTCGTCCAAAATAGGATTGTTCTTAAATCAAGATAGAAAAAATTGTAAAGCAAAAAGAGTAGGTTGACATACAAGAAAAATTGTAAGATACTGAATGTACTAACCAATTGTGGGGCGTGGCCAAGTGGTAAGGCAGCGGGTTTTGGTCCCGTCACTCGGAGGTTCGAATCCTTTCGTCCCAGATTCCGCTATTTGGCAAACGCGCCCCACGGAGTAACCATGGGGTGAATAAAGGGAAGAGAGGCCGGAATGAATGGAAAACAAAGGTAAAAGATCCTAGAGTTACAACGCATCGGTTTTAATTCTAGCTATTGCCTTTTCCTTTTCAAATAAAACCCCTTATCTTTGATGAAGACAATTTTTTGGGCTGGATACAGCAATGGGTCCTTGTACGATGCAGGGAAATTCTATAGGATGAATAGAAAGATAAATAGAGGAATTGGTATGAAACTAGCCTATTGGATGTACGCCGGTCCCGCCCATATTGGTACTTTAAGAGTAGCTAGTTCCTTCAAAAATGTACATGCTGTAATGCATGCTCCCCTCGGAGACGACTATTTCAACGTAATGCGTTCCATGTTGGAAAGGGAGAGAGATTTTACACCGGTAACTGCTAGTGTAGTGGACCGCCACGTATTAGCACGTGGATCCCAAGAAAAGGTGATTAATAATATAACTCGAAAAGATGAGGAACAACGTCCCGATTTGATTGTACCGACACCCACATGTACCTCTAGTATATTACAAGAAGATTTGCAAAATTTTGTTGATCGAGCCTCGATCTCTTCCACGTCAGATGTAATCCTTGCAGATGTTAATCATTATCGAGTCAATGAACTCCAAGCAGCAGATAGAACCTTGGAACAAATAGTTTGCCATTATTTGATTGAAGCTCGTAAGCAAGGCACATTAAGTCGATTTGTAACCGATGCACCTTCAGCAAATACTACAGGAATTTTTACGTTGGGTTTCCACCATCAACACGATTGTCGTGAATTGAAACGTATATTGCAAAGTTTGGGGATCTTGGTCAACCAAATAATTCCAGAAGGAGGATCTTTGGGGGATCTAAAGGATTTACCGAGAGCTTGGTTTAATACAGTTCCTTACCGTGAAGCGGGTTTAATGACAGCGATTCTATCAGAAAAAGAGTTTGGGATGCCCTACGTATCAACCACTCCAATGGGAATCTTAGATATAGCCGATTTCATAAAACAGATTGAGGAATTTGTCAATGCTTGGGCTCCCGTCTTGTTGGGAACGATTGTTGATTTTGAGTCATACGTCGGGAATCAAACTAAATTTGTTTCACAAGCAGCCTGGTTTTCGAAATCTATTGATTGTCAGAATCTGGGCGGAAAGAATGCAGTAGTTTTTGGGGATGCGACCCATGCAGCCTCTATTACTAAAATACTTGTTAAAGAAATGGGAATTCGTGTCAGTCGTTCAGGTACGTATTGCAAACATGACTCGCAGTGGTTCCACGAGCAGGTCCAAGGCCTATGTGATGAGGTACTCATCACGGAAGATCACACGGAAGTGGGGAATGCAATAGCTCGTATAGAGCCCTCCGCTATATTCGGGACTCAAATGGAACGCCACATTGGTAAACGCATTGACATTCCCTGTGGGGTTATTTCCTCACCGGTTCATATCCAAAATTTTCCATTGGGATATCGACCGTTTTTAGGTTACGAAGGAACAAATCAAATAGCTGATTCAGTTTATAATTCATTCAATTTGGGCATGGAGGATCATTTATTAGACGTGTCTGGTGGTCATGATACGAAGGAGGTTACTACAAAATCATTATCCAACGGAAAAGACCTGGATTGGACCCCTGAAAGTCAATTGGAATCAAATCGAATACCTGGTTTTGTTAGGGGAAAAATAAAGAGAAATACCGAGATATTTGCAAAACAAAATAATATATCAAAGATTACAATCGATGTTATGTATGCAGCTAAAGAAAGACTAGGCTCGTGATTGAAATTAAGTCCTTTAACGCTTTTTTAAGGATTAAATCCGAAACTTTCTTTTTTGGCCCCCAAGGCAACGAGTGAAAGTTGAAAAATTGACAGTCGGAAACTGATAGTTTTGAATATCTAACAATAGGATAATCCTTGAATTCAAGATATTATGGTAAAACCTCGCTTAAAAAGATATGGTGCAAAGCGACGTGTGACTCGGTTATCGGGATCGTTTTTGCGGGAAGCAACAACCGCCATTTCTACATATTCGGAATGTTTTCACTTCAACATTTGTGAAAAGCTTTTCTTTTTTCTTTATTAAATGAAACTTGAGAAAGAATATCGTATTTTAAGAATTAGGTTTCGTACGATAGAAGAAAAAAATATCTATGGTTATTTCTGTAAAACGAGACTACTAACCTTCGTAAGTCCACGATTGTTCAGAATCAAGACACTGTCATTTCATATTCCAATCGAGACCTTTTATTCCGTGAAATGAAATGGATCAAATTAGTTTCATTGGGTCAAAATGATGAATCGTTGACTGAGATCAAATGCTGGAATTTATGTAGCATTTACATCTAAGGGTTTTCAAAACATGGAAGTAGTGTTCTTTTGTCTAAAGTGGGTCAGCTGTGGGGATGGATTGTCGCAACTATTCCCTGAATGTCAACAAAGATCCGGGAAGTGGGTTTAGAACCTAAGGATATTTCAAATAGTTCCATGAACGAGGGAATACCAAACGAGTACGCAAAAAATAAGATTTCTTTTTCTTTTTTCGTTCCGTAATTTAATGCAAATAAAAAGGTTTGGTGAAAGATGGTTCAATTTATAGATGAAGGAACTTTATCTCAAATATAGATGAATCAAAAGCTTTTCGGTTTAAAAAGTGGCGTTGAAACAGTAGCTGAGTTTTACCTATTTTGCGAAACTGTGGCTAGAGCCGTATGAAGCGAAAACTTCATGTGTGGTTCCCTAGGAGGAAAGGGAAAGCTTCCAACTGACTATCCTAATACGCCGTTTATCGAATAGTCGCAATTGATTCTAAGTCCCGACGAGAGGGTAAAGCCATTCAGGAGATTGGTTTTTACGATCCGCAGAAGGAACAAACCCGTTTAGACATTCGTGCTATTCAATTCTTTTTGGAACGGGGGGCTAAAACAACAGAAACTGTTTGTGATATATCGAAACGAGCGAAGTTATTTGATCAGGTGAATACCTAATAATTTGAAATCACTTTTTCATTTTTGGGAGGTATCATGCAGTTCGTTTACGCCTTGTTGCGGATATCCCCTTATTATCCCTTTTTCCTTCTTACATGCTACATTTATGTAGTATTTTTTACTATTTTACAACAAAATGTATTGAAATTGAGGATGGGATTTCTATTACACATTAAATCTATTTTGACGAAAAAATAATACAAAATACTTTTTCCTGATCGATGGGTGGGGGAAAGGAAGAAACATTGAGAATACAATTAACAAATAAATGGAATATTTAGATGGATAAGCCGCTGAGATTGGTGCTACTACTCGCTTACAAACACTTAGTCGAGGCTTGTTAGCTGATTGAGCTTCTAATCCTCATACATACGAAAATTAAAATAGGCTATTTCTTATTCGAATAGAAAAATATATTCCCATCTGGATCTGCATGTTTAAAGAAAAAAAAGAAACAAATATTTAATATTCATTCGTAATTCGTATCGCATTTTTCAATATCTTAATTCTTAATCTTTCGCTTATACTTTTTGGAGTAAAAATCTTGTAATATTTCTAAATAACTAGAAACAATAAAAAATTATCTATTTGCAAAATTTTTGGCAAACTCATTGCTATTTAATCATCAAATTTATCCGAGAAGATCTAACTGATGAAACAGATTTGCTTAAAAAGAAATAATGGTAGAGTGAGATACAAATCAGGAATAAGATTTTGTGTGATGGAAGTCCCTCCTACTAATGATTCAACCAGACTCACTCTTATTTTTGAAAACTTGATGTTTCCTTATCTACTCGATAAATTGCCTAAAGGCTTATTAATTATTAAAAGAAAAATTTGATACGTAGGAATGAACTGGTTAATTCTCCGGAACCAAGTATGCATTCAAGTATTTTAAAATATTCAGGTGCATATGATTATCTATGTATCTCTATCTATCCTTATCTATATCTGGAAGTACTTACAGGGAACCATATTGAACTCCTGACTGTTTGTAACCTCTCCCTTCTCGACAATCTATTTCTTCCTAACCGTTTTAAATCTATGTTTAATGATGAGAAAATCTTATTTCTCTCTATGTATATTCCGTGATGAGGATCGACAGTCAGAAACAAAAATCTTCTGTTACCCAAGCACAAGGTCCGACGCATAAGAGGTGATTGCTATGAGCCCGTCGCACGTATTTTCATTTAGTACTAATGAATTAGAAAGTAGAAGGATCATAAATTGGAACCAAAAATGTTTTTTGCATCTGTACGTTTTTCAAGATGATATCTATTCAACCGCATGGACTCATTTATCGGGTGAACTACGCATGAGTCCAATTGGAAAGACCAATTTCCATGCTAGATATAGCATCATTTCTGTAAAGCGTTTAATCTGTAAAATGCGTCAACAAAATTATTCAAAACTTTTGTTTTTTGAATATGATCGAGATCCATCTGAGAATCTGGGGAGCGGTTCTTATTTCAATGCACTTATCAAGGGAATATTTATAGCCCTCGAAATTTGTCTTTCGTCCCAGACAAATCTTTTATGCTTAGAAAAAACTAATGAATGGAAATCTTTTCGATCTATTCATTCAATGCTTTTTTTTATGGAAGATAGATTCCCACAGTGCAATAATGTCGTGGATGTAAAAATTTCCCATCTTCTTCATTCGGAGACTTTCATTCGAACATTTCGTCGACAAGTCCGAGATGTTTCGTTCTTGCATCTATTGAGATTTCGTTTTATTGAGTCTAAAAATAAGGAATTTTCTAAGCATTCATCTATTGAGGAAAAAAACATTTTATTTTACTTATTATTGAATTCTCACATTTGTGAAATGGAATCTGTATTGTTGCCTCTATGGAAGCGGCTTATTCCGACATCACAATTCAAATATTTTGCACTTAGATCTGATCAGAATAGCATATTTCAAAAAGATAGAGGCAAGTTCAAATTTTCTTTAATTCCATTAAATAATGACTATCTACAAGTCGAGGGTTCGTGTGTGCATCATGGAAGATACAAAAATCAATTCTTACTAGCTTTTACAGGAATCGAAGATTTAACCGATAAGTGGATCTTTCACATTTTGATGCTCATACAGTATTATTTTCATTCTCGGATCCACCTTCGTCGAATAAATATTAAGAAATTATCAACTAGTTCTATTTTAGTATTAGCTTATTCTTTAGGTATTCAATCGATGAGTAAAAAAGTTCAGGTTCTCTTTGTAGGAGAATCATATGGCACCTCTATTATTTCCAAGGGATTTCCACCTAAAGTTCCAACTTTACCTTTAATTAGATTTATGGAAAAGGAAGGATTTCGTGATAGTACTGGGCATCCAGTCAGTCGATCGGATTGGACTCTTTTAACAGATGGTAATATATCAAAAAGGTTCGTCCATTTTTGGAAAATTTTTTCTCGCTACTACAGTGGATCAAGAAACAGGGATGGGTTGCGCAAATTGAGATACATACTGCGCTTCTCTTGCGACAAAACCTTAGCTTGTAAACATAAAAGTACAATTCGTTTGATCCGACGAAAATTTGATTCGGGGACATTTCTAAGGATTTCCCCAAAGAATCTAGGACCACAATTGTTGTCCCACAGGCAGAGTATCAAGAGTAATCAAAGGTTTCGGGATCTAGATATTATTCAGCCCGTATCACTTACTAGTGATACGGATTGATCTTTTCATGGTAATATAGAAGATAATGATAGTTTGAAAAAATAGCTATATATATTTATTCAAATCTAGAAATACAGATTTTTATGCGATGAACCAGAGATTACTCATTGGAATACAGGTTGGAATACGGGCATAATTTTGCAATGGCCTAGAAAATATTTTCAAAGAAATGTCTACAAATAGATTCTTTCCTTTTTAGTAGATCCATCTTTTTTTTTTTTCAAGATTATGTGGGCTGGACTTGGTCGGTACATCGCACTGTGTACGGTGCTCTAACTCCTACGAAATAAAGAAGTATCTAATTAAATTTTTATTGATTAGCAGTGAAATTTAGAAAAAGAAACTATCGCAATTTGAAACATTATCTTGATTTACATTATGAAAAATATTGATTTTTTTCCGTCAGGTAACCCATTAATTATTCCGGAATTTGTTTCAATCGCTTGTTCAATCACAACGGTTCTTGCTGATTCAGTGGTTAGGGGAAAAAACACACTCTTGATTTACAGGATATCATTACTATATCTGTTAATTAGTATATTTCTTCTATTAGGTGGATGGGAAACCAAGCCCGTCCCAATTTTTTTTGAAACTTTGCAAATCAATCATTTTAGTAATTTTTTCAGATTATTTTTATTGATTCGTTTATCATTATCTGTTCTATTGTCGATTGATTATATACGTTGCACAAAAGCAGCTTTGTCGGAATTCCTACCATTTGTGTCAACTGCAGGCTTAGGAGGAACGTTTTTATGTTGCGCCAACGATTTGTTGACCATCTTTGTATCTACAGAATGTTTGAGTATACCCTCCTATCTATTATCCGGGTATACAAAAAGGGACGCGAGATCCAATGAGGCAACTATGAAATTCTTATTGATAGGTGGGGCAAGTTCATCCACTTTAGTTTATGGTTTTTCCCTTTCATACGGGTTATCCGGCGGAGAGATTCAGCTTGACAGAATCGTAAATAAACTTATTCTTAATGAAACCACTAATTCTGCAGCAATATATACTTCTATCATGTTTCTCATAGCAGGAATTGGTTTCAAGCTATCATTGGTCCCTTTTCATCAATGGACTCCCGATGTATATGAAGGAGTGTGATTCGTTGTATTAAAAATTGATTTGTTTTTGTTCCAAAGTGCAGTTGTACCGTACTCGATCGGAAAGTCAATAGTAAAAAAAGCTTACAGACATATGAGGAGTTTTTAAGTTCCCCCATATCAATTTGCAATTGAAGTTAGAACTCTTACTAAATATTATGCAACCGATGACATCTTATGAAGAGTAAAGCAGAGTTGTAATAAGGATAATGTCGAAGTTTTTCGCTCATTCTGGATTCTCATAATATTCTATTAAACTATCAGGGGTAGAAACTACAAAGAATTTCTCTTGTTAAATAGTTCCTATCATTTTTTTCTTCCCGCTATCTATACTCCGTTTTTTCATTGTTAAAAAATTAGTTTGAGAATCTAACTCATTCGTTCCATTCTTCGGAAACTTATGATGAAACATAAACATTCACTAGTGGGAAAAACTGCCCTAAAATAATGAGTAAAAAAAAACTTATGTCTTTTGGGAACGATAAAAAATTGTACTCAATATATCTACTTTAATTTCATTTGAATAAGTTTGTATTTGTTTCTACGCAAAACAAGAAATAACCGTCTAGTATATTTATTTTCGTC